TTTTAAAAATTTTAATTTTAGTTTTACCTTTATTAATTGCTGTAGCTTATTTTACTTTAGCTGAACGTAAAATATTAGCTTCTATTCAAAGAAGAAGAGGACCAAATGTAGTTGGTACTTTCGGTTTATTACAACCATTAGCTGATGGGTTAAAATTATTTGTTAAAGAAACTATTTTACCAAGTAACGCTGATATTATTTTATTTATATTAGCACCTATTTTAACTTTTTTTTTAAGTTTATTAAGTTGGGTTATTATTCCTTTAGGTTTCGGTATGTTTTATACTGAATTAAATATAGGAATTTTATATTTATTAGCAATATCTTCATTAGGTGTTTATGGTATTATTATTGCTGGTTGGTCAAGTAATTCTAAATATTCATTTTTAGGTGCTTTAAGATCAACAGCACAAATGGTATCTTATGAATTAACTATTGGATTTTCAATACTTTCAGTAATTGTTTGTGCTAAATCTTTAAATTTAATTTCTATTGTTTTAGCACAAAAAACAGTTTGGTATTGTATACCATTATTTCCTATTTTCATAATTTTTTGTATTTCATGTTTAGCTGAAACTAACAGACACCCTTTTGATTTACCAGAAGCAGAAGCTGAATTAGTATCAGGTTATAATGTTGAATATTCAGCTATGGGGTTTGCTTTATTTTTTTTAGGGGAATATGCTAATATGTTATTAATGAGTAGTTTAACTACTATATTATTTTTAGGAGGTTGGTTACCACCTTTTCCTTTTAATATAAAATTATTTGATATATTACCAGGTTCTTTTTGGTTTAGTATAAAATTAGTTATTTTTGTTATTCTTTTTGTAGTAGCAAGAGCTATTTTACCAAGATATCGTTATGATCAATTAATGAGATTAGGTTGGAAAGTTTTTTTACCTTTTACTATAAGTTGGTTTTTATATACTGCAAGTATTTTAATAAGTTTTAATTGGTTAATCTAATATGAATATATTAAATCATTTTATTATAAATTTTTTTTTATTTTGTCTAGGTTTATTTGGTATTATATTAAATAGACAAAATATAATAATTATTTTAATGTCTATTGAATTATTATTATTATCAATTAATTTAAATTTTATTTATTTTTCTGTTTTTATTGATGATGTAATAGGACAAGTTTTTTCACTACTTATTTTAACAGTAGCTGCTGCTGAATCTGCTATAGGATTAGCTATTATGATTCTTTTTTTTAAAATTTATGGAGATATTTCCATTTATAAAATTAATTTATTATCTTTATAATTATAATATTTTATTTAATATATAAATAAAATATTATTAAAAAATAAAAAAATATATCATTTAAGATATTTTAATTGAAATAAAAATATATATAATATTATATTATTATGTTATTACAATCTTCTAAATTTATAGGTGCTGGTTTAGCTACAATTGGATTAGCTGGAGCAGGTGTTGGTATTGGATCAGTTTTTGGTTCATTAGTATTAGGTATTTCTAGAAACCCTTCTTTACAACAAGAATTAACTAGAACTGCTATTTTAGGTTTCGCATTAACTGAAGCTATTGCATTATTTTGTTTAATGATGGCTTTCTTAATTTTATTTGCTTTTTAATTTATAAATTAAATTTTATAATAGGATTTATTTCTATTATAAAATATATAAATTATATATATATATCTATACTAAAAATATTATAAATATAAATTATAATTCCCTTTTATTCAAAAGTATTTATAATAAAATTTTATTTTAATAACATGAATTTAATTAATTTCAGATAATATAAAATTTTTTTTATTTATAATATTTTTATATACAACCTCTTGGACTTGAACCAAGATTTTAAAGCTTAGAAGGCTAATACTCTACCAATTAAGTTAAGGTCGTTTTAATTTTTATTTTTTATATTAAAAACAGCTTGTAGCGAATTTCTAGATAATTGTTTATATAAATTTTTAGTTAAAAAATTTTGTTTTTTTTTTTCTTTTTTAGTTAAAGTTACTGCACCTATTAAAGCTATTAATAAAATAATACCTGCTGCTAAAAAAAAAAAAGCATAATAACTATATAAAATTTGTCCGATTGTTTCTATATTAGTTATATTGTCTAATTGATATATAACTTGATTATAAAATAAATCATTTTTAAAAAAAGATTGTTCAATTAAATGATAATATGTAGTAAATATTTTACTAAACATCACAAAAGTTTCTAAAAAAAAAACAAAACTAATTAAAAAAATAATTGGAAGATAACCAAAATTGTTATTATTGTTTTTATCAATTAATACATTAATATCTAACATCATTATTACAAATAAAAATAAAACTGTAATAGCACCTACATAAATAATAATTAACATAATAGATATAAATTCAATTTCAGAAATTAATAATAATCCTGTTGAATTTACAAAAACTAAAATTAAAAAAAATGCGGAATATATTGTATTTGTAGAATATATTACAAATATAGCTGATGTTAAAGCTATACTTGAAAAAAAGAAGAAGAAAATTGTTTCAAAATTCATAAATTAAAATATAAAATATTCTTAAATGATATATTTTATTTTAATAATATAATATTATATTATATTATTATTTTATTATTAAAAATATTAAAAAAAATAATATAATTATAATAAAATTAAAATAAAATAATAATGAAAAGAAAATAATATTAATTAAAAAAATAGTACTAATTAATATTAATAATGAATAATGATAAATATAACCTGTTTGTAATAAAACCACTTGTCGGCTTAAAAATGAAAATATAGTAATTAAACCATAAGGTCCACACATTTCTATTAAACCTTTATCTACCATTTTATAAGTAAAATTATAACCTATTTTTAATATATATTGATTAATAAATTCATAATAAATTTTATCAAAATACCATTTTCTATTTAAAAAATTATAAAAATATAAACCATAATTAGAGGTTTTTAAATTATATAAAAATCTAAATTTAAAAAAATATAAATAAAATGCACTAAATAAACCACAAAAACTTAAAATTACTGGTAATAATTTAAAAATAGTTGGTAAAAACTCTGCATCAATCATTTGATTATTAATAGGATCGATGTATATTGAATTGTTCCAAAAATTTGAACCTAAACCTACAAACATATCTTTAGATAAATAACCTATAAATATACTACCAAAAGCTAATAAACCTAAAGGTAGACCCATTTCTAAAGGAACATCATGTGCATGTTTTATAATATTTTTATATGCATTTGTTTCACTTAAAAAAGCAAAAAATAATAAACGAGTTGAATAAAAAGCAGTAAAAAAAGCACCTATAGTACCTAACCAATAAGCGAAATGACCTGTTTCACTAAAACTAGCAAAAGAAACTTCTAATATTAAATCTTTAGAATAAAATCCAGTTAAGAAAGGAAATCCCATTAAAGATAATGATCCTATTAAAAACATAATATAAGTAAAAGGTAATATACGTCTTAATCCACCCATTTTTCTAATATCTTGTTCATCACCCATCGCATGTATAACAGCTCCTGAACATAAGAATAATAATGCTTTAAAATATGCATGATTTGATAAATGAAAAATAGCTAAAGGATAATTAGATAAACCACAAGCAAAAAACATATAACCTAATTGACTACATGTAGAATATGCAACAATTTTTTTAAAATCATTTTGAACTAAACCTACAGTACTTGCAAAAAAAGCAGTTGATGCTCCAATAATAGTTACAACTTTTAAAGAAAAAATTGAATATTCAAATATAGGAGAACATCTAGCAGTTAAATAAACACCTGCTGTAACCATTGTAGCAGCATGGATTAATGCTGAAACTGGTGTAGGTCCTTCCATTGCATCAGGTAACCATAAATGTAAAAAAATTTGAGCAGATTTACCCATAGCACCTATAAATATTAAAATACATGCTACATCAATAATATTTAAACTATAATTAAAAAAAATAAAATTAAAATCTTTAACAATTGAAATAGCTGCAAAAGTACTAAAATATTCTACAGTTCTAATATTATAAAAAATAGTTAAAATACCTAATAAAAAAATTAAATCACTAATTCTATTTACTAACATAGCTTTAATAGCTGCTTTATTGGCTTGTAAACGTGTAAACCAAAAATTAATTAATAAAAAAGAACAAAAACCAACACCTTCCCAACCTACAAACATTTGTACAAAATTATCACCAGTTACTAATATAATCATAAAAAAAGTAAATAAAGATAAATAAGACATAAATCTTGATAAATGAGGATCATGCGCCATATATTGAGAAGAATATAAATGAACTAATGTTGAAATACTGGTTACAACTACTAACATAACCATTGTTAAAGTATCAAATAAAAAACTCCAATTACAATTAAATAAACCACTGTTAATCCATGTAGCTAAATAAATTAAATATTCATATTCAGAAGTAATTGAATCATAAAAAATTATTAATGAAAAAATAAAACTTAAAAAAGTTGTTAAAGTAGTTATAAATACAGAACCTTTACGTCCTATATAAAAACCAAATAATCCGGATGCTATTGATCCTAATAAAGGTAAAAATACGATAGATAATAATAACATAATAAAATATAATATAGAAATTTTAAGAAATAAAAATATTAATTAAATATTTTTTATATTTCTTAAATAATAAAATTAATTAAATATTTTTTAATATAAGTATAATAATATATATCAATATTAATATATAAATATATTATTATACTTTCGGAAGAAAAGGATTCGAACCTTTGATCTTCTGTTCCCAAAACAGATGCATTAAACCATACTATGCTACCTTCCGTATAAATAGAAGATAATGATGGTAGGATTTGAACCTACAACATTAGGATTATGATTCCCACGTTCTACCATTAAACTACATCATCATAATAATGAAAAATATAAGTCGAAGTGGGATTTGAACCCACGAGTTAATAAATTAACTGATAGTTTAGCAAACTACTGCCTTAAACCTGACTTGGCTATTCGACCTAAAATATAAAAACTTCTTTGATAGGATTTGAACCTACAACCTAACGGTTAACAGCCGTTTGCTCTACCATTGAGCTACAAAGAAATAGATATATTTAAAATTTTGAAACTTTTAGTATTTTTAAGCTGAATACCTTACGATACTTACACTTAAAACCTATCAATGTAATAGTCTTTTACAGTTTTCATATGAAAAATTTTTAAGAATGGTTTCTTACTTAGATGCTTTCAGTAATTATCCAAAATAAATTTAGCTACTCGGCGATGCCTATTAAACAACCGATACACCAGTGATTTACCCTTCTCGGTCCTCTCGTACTAGAGTTAGATTCTTTCATTTTTCAAAATATCTATAGAAGATAGGAACCAAACTGTCTCACGACGTTCTAAACCCAACTCACGTACCACTTTAATCGGCGAACAGCCGAACCCTTGGAACCTTCTTCAGCTCCAGGATGTGATGAGTCGACATCGAGGTGCCAAACGACTCCGTCGATAGGAGCTCTTAGGAGTCATCAGCCTGTTATCCCCGGAGTACCTTTTATCCGTTGAGCGATAATCTTTCCACAAAGAATTATCGGATCACTATGACCGACTTTCGTCCCTGTTTGATATGTCTATCTTACAGTCAAGCAAGCTTATACCATTGCGCTCTACAATTGATAATATAATCCAATTTGAGCTTACCTTTGTACACCTCCGTTACTCTTTAGGAGGTGACCGCCCCAGTCAAACTACCAACCATACACTGTCTATTTATAAAAATATTAGTTATTTATTTTAATAAGAGTGGTATTTCAATGTTATCTAAACAATTCACTAGCGTGAAGGTCTTATTGATTCCCACTTATGCTACACATATTAGATAAAATAACAATATAAAGATGTAGTAAAGGTTCACGGGGTCTTTCCGTCTAACTATAGAGAATCCGCATCTTCACGGATAATTCAAATTCACTGAGTTTATATTGGAGACAGCGGGGATGTCGTTACACCATTCATGCAGGTCGGAACTTACCCGACAAGGAATTTCGCTACCTTAGGACCGTCAGAGTTACGGCCGCCGTTTACTGGGACTTCCATTCAATGCGCAAACATCTCCTATTAATCTTCCAGCACCGGGCAGGTGTCAGACCCTATACATCATGTTACCATTTAGCAGAGTCCTAAGTTTTTATTAAACAGTCGCAACCCCCTATTTTGTGACACCTAAATATAATATTTAGGTACTCTTTATCCCGAAGTTACAGAGTCATTTTGCCGAGTTCCTTCAATATAATTCTCTCATCCACCTTAGTCTACTCGACCTATCCACCTGTGTCGGTTTAGGGTACGGTTTTTTTTAAAAAAAGCTATTTCCTGAAAAAGTAAAACTTTTTGTCACTTTTTTTAAAAAATTTAATTTAAAAATTATCCCATCAAAATTTGCTTTCGTCAAATCTTTCTTAGGGGCCGTTTCACTCTATGAAATACATTTTAACATAGAAACCCTTGGATTTACGGTGATAATGATTCTTATTCATTATTTTTTGTTACTAATGCCAGCATTTTCTTTTCTGATATCTTCAATATATTTTACAACATATCTTTATCAACATACAGAATGTTCCGCTACCGTTTTATTATAAATAAAACTTGCCGCTTCGGTAAATTTCTTAAGTCTCGATACATTTTAGGCGCAAAAAAACTAGACCAATGAGCTATTACGCTTTCTTTAAAGGATGGCTGCTTCCAAGCCTACCTACTGGTTGTAATTATTTTTTCACTTCCTTTTTCACTTAGAATATTATTTAGAGACCTTAGCGATCAATCTGGGCTGTTTCCCTCTTGACAATAGACCTTAGCGCCTAATGTCTGTCTATTTAAATAACTTTTTTTTGTATTCGGAGTTTCTAAGAGTTCAGTAAGTTTTTACGCCCCCTAGCTCAATGAGTGCTCTACCCCAAAAAAAGATTTTAAATGCTCTACTTCAATAGATTTCGCGGAAAACCAGCTATCTCCGAGTTTGATTAGCCTTTCACTCCTAACCACAAATCATCTCCATGTTTTGCCACACATGTGAGTTCGATCCTCCAAATAGTTTTACCTATTTTTCAATCTGTTCATGGTTAGATCACTCGGTTTCGGGTCTTATTTTTATAACTATATTGCTTTTTAAAACTTGATTTATCTGCGCCTACTTTAAAAAATTAAGCTTGCTATAAAAATAAACTTGCTGGCCCATTATGCAAAAGGTACACTGTCACTTTAATAAAAAGTTCCAATTGATTGTTAACATTAAGTTTCAGAATTATTTCAAACTCAAAAGTTCTTTTTCACCTTTCCTTTACAGTACTTGTACACTATCGATCATTAATTTTTACTAGGTTTTGAGGGTGGTTCCCCAATATTCAAAAAAGATTACACATACCTCTTTTTACTATTATAAAAATATAAATTATTCTACAGGACTTTAACCTTTTTACGTTAATTTTTTAAAATTATTCGAATAAATTTTATTTATTTTTATAAACCTATTTTCCATTTTCACTCGTCATTACTCACGGAATCTCGTTTGATTTTTTTAACAGTTACTTAGATATTTCAATTCACTGCTTTTAAAATTTTCACAAAGAAAAAGTTTTCTCTAGGAAATCTATATTTCAAAATATATTATTATTTAATATAGCTTTTCGCATTTTTTACGTCCTAAAAATAAAATTAATGCCAAGGCATCCACTTAATGCTTTTATTATTATTGTAACTTAAACCATTTAAATATTTTAAAATTTTATTTTTTTTTTAAATATTCATTAATTAATTTTAAATTTAAAGAAAAGGGATATACAATATCATTAAATGAAGGTTTTTTTAAAAATACACCTTTTTTTAATTTTTTATGTACATATAAATAATTGGTTATTTTAGGTTTTTCAGGTTTTTTTTTTTGAATAACATTATTATTATATGTTTTTTTTTTAAAATATTTATTGTTTTTATGAATAAATTGTTGATTTAAATTATTTTTATTTTTATTTTTTCTTTCTAACATTAATCTATTATACTAATAACATCTCCTTTTTTCAATAAAAAATTAGGTTTACTAACTATTTTATCATTTATTTTAACTTTTTTATGGTTAATTAATTGTTTAGATTGAAAAACTGTTTTTGCTAATTTTAATCTTACTATATTAATATCTAAACGACTTTCTAATAAAAGAATAAAATTTTTAAAAGTATTAATTTTATTATCTTTTTTATTTAAATTACTAAATAAATTTTTTAATTGATATTCAGGTATACAACCATAAAAATTTTTAAATTGTTGTTTTTCAAAAAGTCTTTTTTGAAAAAATCTATTACGTTTTTCAGGTTTTATTTCTTTTTTATATTTTAATCTTTTTTTAAATAAATTCCATTTTTTTTTATTTAATTTTGATATTTTTAAATTTGCATGTATGTTTTCATTATTTTGAAAACATATTTTATTTCGAGGTCTAAATTTATTCATATATTATTAAAATAATTTTCTTAATAAATACATTAAAGTATATAATGATTTAATATTTTTAGAATTAGTTATTATAGGATAATTAATATCTTTTAAACTTTGACTAGTATTTATAAAAGATATTGTTGGAATTTTTAATGTAGATAATTCTTTATTTAAAAATTTTTCATTAATAGAACTTTTAATTATTAATACTAATTTAATTTCTTCTTTATTTAATAAATAATTAATTTTTTCATTTATTGGATTATTAGTTATTTTATTAGTAACTAAACCATTAACCCAATCTTTATTAAAAAAAACAATATTTTGATTATTTTTAATAAATTTTTTATTAATTAAAAATTTAATATCATCAGAATTACCTATTATTAATATTTTTTCTTCTTTATTTATTGTAAATTTTATTAATTTAAAAATACGTTTTAAAAAAAAAGAAATATTTTTTAAATTAATTATTGTATAATTATGTCTAATACCATAAATAAATGGTAAAATATCTTTATTAGTATCTTTTAAAGATTCTCCATATATATTTTTTGATTTAAATAATAAATTTAATAAAATATTATTATTTTCTTTATTTTTTTTTTTATTAATCATATTTAATTATTTTTTACTTTTTTTACCTTCTTTTTTTAGAATTTTTTCATTTTTTAATAATAAACCTTTTCCTTTATAAGGTTCTGGTTTTTTATGGTTTTTTATAAAATGTACAAATTGAGTTAAAAATATAAAATCTATACTACTAAAAATTAAATTATTAACTTGACTAATTACTTTAATATTTGAAGGTATAGTTATAATAATATTATGACTAAATCCTAGTTTTAAAATTAAATTATTATTTTCAACAAAAGCTTTAAAACCTATTCCTTTTAATATTAAATTTAATTTAAAACCTTGTAAAACTCCTTTTATTTTTAATTTTATTAATTTATTGTATAAATTTAAAATACTTTTTTTATTTTTTTGTGAATTAAGAATTAATATTAATTGATTTTTTTTATAAAAAAATAAAATTTCATTAATAAAAGTTAATGATAATACTCCTAATAAACCTTCAAAATATAATTTTTTATTTATATTATTAATTGTTATTTTTATATTTTTAGGAATTTTAAAAGTTTTATCTATAAAAAATATATTTATATTTCCTAAAGAACTTTTAAAAAAAATTTTATTTTTTATTTTAATATTTTTTTTTAATAATTTAATCATAATTTTTAGAAAATTTTACAAATTAATTCACCACCAACATTTAATTTTTTAGCTTGTAAATCAGTTAAAATACCAATAGAAGTTGATAAAATATAAAATCCTTTTTTTTTTATATATAAATCTTTATTTTTTACATATAAACGTTTACCTGGTTTTGATAAACGTTTTATTTCAGTAATAATAGCTTTATCTTTTTTATATTTTAAATATATATCTAATTGGTTATTTGAATTAATTTTATAACTTTTTATAAAACCTTCACGAACTAATATATTTAAAATATTTATACATTGTTTTGAATTTTGTTGTGTTATTTTAGATTTTTTCGATAAATAACCGTTTTTTATTTTTGAAAATAAATTTGAAAGAGTATCTGTAATAATCATATTAATTTACCAACTATATTTCGAAACACCGGGTAAAAATCCTTCTGATGCTAATTTACGTAATTGTATTCTCGATATTTTAAATAAACGATAAACACTTTTTGAACGTCCAGTTAAAACACATAAATTTTTAATACGTGTAATTGATGAATTTTGATGAAAAAAAAACCATTTTTGTTGAATTTTCCATCTTAAATCTTTATTTATATTTAAATTTTTTGAAATAATTTTTAAAATTAATCTTTTTTTTTCTAAATTTTGAAATAAATAACGCTGTTTAATGTTTTTTTTTATTTTTTTTTGCATAATATATTATAATATATATTTTTATGTGGAGATAATCGGATTCGAACCGATAACCTTATATTTGCAAAACATACTTTCTACCAATTGAAATATATCCCCAATAATAAAATAAGTGTATTGGGACTCGAACCCAAGACCATCGGATTAAAAGTCCGGTGCTCTACCAACTGAGCTATACACTTATTTAAAATTATTAAATATTTATAAATACTTTTTTAAATAATAAAAATTTTTGATTTAAAAAAAAATTGATTTTTTTTTTTAATATATTATTTAATAAAGGTGTTTGTTGTATTTTAACTTTTTGATTTTCTTTATAAATAGATAATTTTTTAATAATAAATAATTCAAAATTAGAACAAAAAGTTTTATAAGAATTATTAAGAAAAAAAATTATATTATTTTTTTCAAAATTTATTTGACTTTTTTTTTTATTATCAAATATTATTTTTTTTTTTCTAAATTTAAGATTATAACATATTTTTGGTAAAAAAAAATAAGTAATAAAAAAATAAAAATTTAAAAAAAAGAAAAGAAACCATGAAACTTGATTAAAAAATGAAAATTGATCAAATTGTGGCATAATTATTTTTTTTTTTGATTTATTTCACGTACATATAATTTTCTTGAAAGAACGCTTTTTTTAAAAATTATTTTTTTTTTTTTTTTTTTATTAATTTTATGGTTTTTAATTAACTCTTGTAAATAAGATACTCTTGATAGTATTTTTTTATCTTTAAAATTTAAATCATTAATTATATCTATTTTAAAATTTAAATAACGTAATTTATAACTATTAATTAGTTGTTTTGGTTGAATTTTTTTAGGAATATAAAAAAATTTTTTTTTTTTAAATCTATTTTTTTTATTTATATAAAAAGTTTTTTTATTATTAATTAAATTATTTAAATTAATAGGTTTCATTGAAAAAACTACACCTAATATTGAAATTAAAACTTTTTTATTAGTTCCACCAATAATACGACCTTTTATTATATTATTTTGTTTTTTTATAATATTTTTAAAAATTACTGAATTAAAGTGATATAAAATATCATAATTTAAGTTATAATTAAATAATAATTGATTTTCATACTGTGTTTGAACAGTATATATATTATTTAAATTTAAAACTGTCGATGGTATATAAATATTTTCATAATTATTTAATTCAATAATATTTGAATCGATATTTTTATATAATATTTGATTTTCAAATAATATTTTTTTTAATTTAAATTTGTTTTTTTTTAAAAAATTATTGTTTAAAAAATGTTGATAATTTAATAAATTATTAAATTTTTGTTTTTTTAATTTTTGCATTTAAATATATTAAATAAAATTAGGCCTAGTAGGATTTGAACCTACAACTACACCGTTATGAGCGGTATGCTCTAACCAATTAAACTATAAGCCTTATTATTTATAAATAAATTTCGTTTTAACAGGTAATTTATTTGAACCTGCTTTTAATACTTTTTTAGCATTTTCCAAAGAAATACCACTAATTTCATATAAAATTTGTCCTTTTTTTACTTTAGCAACCCAAAAAGAAACAGCACCTTTACCTTTACCCATACGATTTTCTGTAGGTTTTGAAGTAACAGGTGTATCTGGAAAAACTCTAATCCAAAGAAAACCTAATCTTTTCATTTTTCTTACAATTGTTCGACGTGTTGCTTCTATTTGTCTAGCAGTTAATCTAGTTTCTTCTAAAACTTTAATAGCATATTTACCAAATATAATTTGGTTACCTTTTGTTGTTTTACCTACAAGTTTACCTTTAAATTGTTTTTTATATTTTGTTTTTTTAGGAAATAACATAAATTTAATTTTTTTTTAAAAAAACCCATAATTTAATACTACAAATACCAGAAGGTGTTTTAAATTCATTAAAATGATATTTAATATCATATTTTAAACTATTTAATGGGATTTTTCCTTTCTGATAAACTAATTTTTTTTTACGTTTTGAACCATTTAATCTTCCTTTAAATTGTAAACGATATCCTATAAAATTAGAAAACATTCTAAAAAATTCTTGAAGAATATTATTTATATTTTTTATATATTTTTTATGAGATTTTTTTCTTTCTAAAGATTGTTTAATATAATAAGAAATCATGTTGATATTTTTAGTATATAAAGCATAACTAAAATTATAAATCATTTTTTTAACATCTTTATTTATTTTATTATTTTTTTTTATAAAACGAAAAATTCTTCCTAATTTTTTTTTTAATATTTTTAAATCTTTTAATTTTACATTTTTTACAAAAAGTTTTATATTATTATTCTTATAATATAAATTTAAATGATTAATAATTTTATTATAAGGTAATCTATAAAAATTTTTCGAATGTTGACGTACATAAATATAAATATTTATATTTTTTGAAGTTTTTACTGTATTTAATTTTATTAATTTTAAATTTTTATAATTAAAAATATTTTCAAAATATTTTCTAATTTCTAAATCAAAATGTAATAAATTTGAATATTCATTTTTTTCAACAATCCATTTTGAATGCCAATTTTCATTTTTATTTAATCGTAAACTAATTGGTATTATTTTTTGACCCATAATTTAATTTATTTTTTTTTTTTATATATATGTTTTTTTCTAGTATTTACAAATTCACCGAACTTGAAACCTATCATTTTTTCATTTATTTTAATATTTATAAAAGTTTTACCATTATAAATATTTACAAAATGATCAACATATTCAGGTAATATTGTTAAATTTTTATTATCTATTTTTATCCATTGTTTTTTTTTTAATAAATTAACTTTAAAAAAAGGACCTTTATATTTACTTCTAGACATATTTGATATTACTTACTGTATAATTAGTTTTTTTTTTTTTTTATTACGTGTAGGTTTACCTTTAGTAATTTTACCTTGAGGTGTAACAGAAGGTCGACCACCGCTAGTTTTACCTTCACCACCACCATGTGGGTGATCAACTGGATTTTTAGCTACTCCACGTACTTTAGGTCTTCTATTTAACCATCTAGAACGTCCTGCTTTACCCAATTTTATTTTTTTATGGTTTATATTAGAAACTATACCTAAAGTAGCATAACATGATAATAATATTAATTTTAATTCACCAGAACTTAATCTAATTTTTGCATATTTATTATTAATTTTTTGTATTAATTGCGCTGAAGTACCCGCACTTCTAATTAATTTTCCTTTTGAATTTGGATATAAACTTATATTATGTATTAAACTACCTATCGGTATATTTTTTAAAGGTAAAGCATTTCCTACTTTTAATTCAGCTTCTGGAGAACTTTTAATATATTGATTTAAATTTAAACCTTCTGGAGCTAAAATTAAATGTGATTGTAAATCATTTTTTATATAAGCAATGTTTGCAGATCTATTAGGATCATATAAAATTTTAGTAACATAACCTTCTATATTTTGGGATCTATTAAAACTAATTTTTCTATATAAACGTTTATGACCTCCACCTCTATGTCTTACAGTTATTTTACCTTGATTATTTTTACCATTTGCTCTTTTAAAACCTTTTATTAAATTTTTAATTTTAAAAGTTTTAGTTAAATTATTTTTTTTTAACAAAAATGTTTGACGTTGTGACGGTGTTATGGGATTTATTTTTTTTTCTATCATTTTATATGGTATATAGATAAAATCTATTATGTTATATATTTTTAATAAAACAATTTCAGATTCAAAAAGTATTTTATATTCATTAACTGTTTTATACGGTATAAATGAATATCAATCTAAAAAAATTTGTAAAAATATAGGAATTAATCCTCAAATAACTATTAATAAACTTAAAAATAATCATGTAAACCGTTTAATTAATTATATTAATAAAAATATAAAAATTGAACAATTATTAAAACAATCTAAAAAAGATAGATTAAATGAATTATTAGATATTAAAAGTAATCGTGGTATCAGATTAAGTCAAGGATTACCTGTAAGAGGTCAACGTACACATACCAACGCTAAAACAGTTAAAAAATTAAAAAAAATCTTTGTTCAAAAACAACCTTTACGTAATAAACGTCCATTAAAAATTCAAAAAAAAAAAAAAAAATAATAATATTATATGATTAAAAATAAATTTAAAAATAAAAATAAAAGTACTTTAATTTTAGCTAATTTACATGTAAAAGCTAGTTTAAAAAATACTATTATAAGTTTAACTAAAAATACTGGAGCTGTTTTAAAACAATGGTCTACAAAATCATTAAAAAAAACTAAATTTAAAAAAAATACTCCTTATAATGTACAATTAATAATATATAAAATAAATCAATATATTCAATTAAAAAAAATTAAAAAATTAAATATACATTTAAATGGAACAGGTTTAGGTAGATTTAATGTTTTAAAAAATATAAAAAAAAAAAATATTAAAATTGGATATATTTTTGATAAAACTTCTAGACCTTTTAATGGTTGTAGAATTAAAAAAATGAAAAGACTTTAATTTTATAAAACTGGATAGGTGATCGAGTGGTTTAAGGTGTCAGTCTTGAAAACTGAAGTATGAATAATACCGTGGGTTCGAATCCCACTCTATCCTTTTAAAAGCTAGAGACGGATTTGAACCGTCATTAAAGGATTTGCAGTCCTTTACATTACCATTATGTTATCTAGCCATAATATATTTTCTAAATTATGAATAAAAGTAAAAAATTCTTTACCTATAAAAATAAAATTATTTTAACAAATGGATCTTCTTTAAAAATAACATCTATTAAGTATATTAAAAATTATCAATTAAATTTTAAAATTTTTAAAGAAATAAAAACCAATAAAGATTTAAATACAAGTTTTAATAAAAATAAATTAAATTTTATTAAAAAAATATTTATATAAAAAAATATATATATATATAAATATTTCAAATAAAATTATAAAAAAAAAAAAAATTAATAATTGATTTATAAAATCTGGAGGTGAAATTATTGCACTAATTATTATAAATTTTAAAAAAAAAAATTTTCTTAAATTAATAATTGTTTTAATTTTAAAAATTTTATTAAATATTATAAAAAATAATATAAAAAAATATATAAATATTAAAAAAATATATATAAAAGATGAAAATATAAAATTAAAATAATTATTTAATTTAGGTTCAAAATATATATTAAAAAGATATTTATTTGTAAAATTAATATTTAAAAAAAAAAACCAAATATTAGGAATTATTTTTATTAAAATAATTGAAATAATAAAAAAATTTAAAATTAAAAAAATTAAATAAATTTTTATTATTTTAAAATTTTCATATTTAAATAAACCTGATGAAAAAAAAAACCAACATTGTATTATACTTAATTGAAGTGTTATAAAAAATGATACAAAAATTGATATAAAAATATTTGTAACAAATATTTCCGTAATATTTGTAAATATAAAATATTTTAATAAATCTTTATTTATTAATATATTAATAAATAAATATATTAATTGATTTGAAAAATAATAAGATACTATAAATAGGTAAAAAAAAGTAATTAATAATATAAAAAAATTATATTTTAATTCAAATAAATGCAATTGTAAATGAGTTGTTATTTTATTATTGTTCATATTATATTTAATATATAGCCTACTTGGTGAAATTGGTAAACACGATAGATTTAAAATCTGTTCCCACTTTAGGGTTATTGGTTCAAGTCCAATAGTAGGTATTTTTATCAAAGTGGTGAAATTGGTAAACACGTTACACTTAGGATGTAAAGCTTTAAAGCATTAAGGGTTCAAGTCCCTTCTTTGATAGTTTCTATAAGAATATATTTTAAGACGAGATAGAGTAATTGGTAACTTATCAGGCTCATAATCTGGAGATGTAGGTTCGAATCCTGCTTTCGTCAAAATTAATTAAAAATTTATGATACAAATTCAAACTAAATTAAAAATAAATGATAACAGTGGTATCAAAATAGGACAATGTATAAAAATATATAAAAGTAAAGTTGGAAAAATAGGTGATACAATATTAATTTCAGCAAAAAAATTACGTTTAAATCAAAAAAAAAAAATGAAAATAATTAAAGGTGATTTATTCAAAGCTTTAATTGTTCATACAACTTATCAAAAAAAAAGTACCATAGGAAATTTAATTAAATTTGATAAAAATTGTATCATAATATTAAATAATCAAAATAAACCTTTAGGTACACGTATTTTTGGTCCAATTACATCTGAATTTCGAAAACAAAAAAATTTTAAAATTTTATCATTATCTTCTAATATTTTATAAACTTTAAATTAAATATGAATAAAAATTTAAAAAATCATTATCAAAATGTTATTATATACGATCTTATAACAAAATTACATTTTAAAAATATATTTGAAATTCCAAAAATAACTAAAATTTGTTTAAATATTGGATTTAAAAATGCAAATATTGAAAAAAAAAAATTAATAAATATTATATTACTTTTAAAATTAATTACTAATCAAAAACCTATTGTAACTAAATCTAAAAAAAATAATATTTTTTTAAAAATTAAAAAAAATTCAATTATAGGGTGTAAAGTAACTCTACGAAAAAAAAATATATATATTTTTTTAGAAAAACTTTTAATATTTATATTACCAAATATAAATAAAATAAATTTTAATTTAAAAAATAAAAATATATTAAATTTTCAAATTAAAAATGTATTAAACTTTTTTGAATTAAAAACAGAATTTTTGAAATTTAGAGATATACCTCCGATTGATGTTTCAATACATACAAATTCAAAAACTAATAATGAATTATTTACATTATTAAATTCTTTTTTTATTATAAAAAAATAATAGCAAAAATAGCTCAATGGTAGAGTATAACCTTGCCAAGGTTAATGTTGAGGGTTCGAATCCCTTTTTTTGCTTTTATTTTTTTATAATAATTTTATAATGAAATGGACCCAAAGGCGGTATTTGGTATTTCCATATAAACTAATTAATACGGGAATAATTATATAAGAATTGACATTTTATGATGTGATTATAGATTAATTGGTAAATCCTTTATCTTCCAAGTAAATATTGTGGGTTCAAGTCCCACTAATCACATATAGATAAATATAAAAGGAGAAATGGCTGAGTGGTTAAAAGCGGCAGACTGTAAATTTGTTGAAATATTTTCTACGTAGGTTCAAATCCTACTTTCTCCATTTTTATAAATAAAATTAATATTATAAAAATAATAAAAATTTTATATTCTTTAAGATATATTTTAATGTAAGAATGTTTATTATTAAAATTTTTTGATTTTTTACTAATTTATATTAAATTTTTAATATAAAAATTAAATAGAGTTTGATCCTGGCTCAGAATAAATGCTATTGGTATGCTTAACACATGCAAGTTGAATGTTTAATTTTTAAACATAGCGAACGGGTGAGTAACGCGTGAATTATCTACCTTTTAATTCAGGATAATTATTTTATATAAAAATACTGAATAATTTTAATAAAGTTTTAATAACGTTAAAAGATGAGTTTGCGTAAGATTAGGTAGTTGGTAGTTTAAAAGACTACCAAGCCGACTATCTTTAGCTGGTTTGAAAGAATGATCAGCCACATTGGGACTGAGACACGGCCCAAACTTTTTTAAAGGCAGCAGTGGGGAATTTTGGACAATGAGCGAAAGCTTGATCCAGCAATACCAAGTGAGTGAAGAAGGCTAATTAGGTTGTAAAGCTCTTTCATTAAGGAGGAAAATGACAGTACTTAAAAAAGAAGTTCCGGCTAATACCCGTGCCAGCAGCCGCGGTAATACGGGAGGAGCGAGCATTATTCGGAATGATTAGGCGTAAAGGGTTTGTAGGTGGTTTTTTAAGTTGAAAAAAACAAATTAAAGCTCAACTTTATAAATTTTTTCAAAACTGAAAAACTTGAGTATAAATAGAGGATAATGGAATTTCTATTGGAGGGATAAAATACGTTGATAATAGAAGGAAGATCAAAAGCGAAGGCAATTATCTGGGTATATACTGACACTGAGAAACGAAAGCTTGGGTAGCGAACGGGATTAGAGACCCCGGTAGTCCATGCTGTAAACGATGAGTGCTCATATTTAGAATTTTTAGATATCAAGCTAACGCGTTAAGCACTCCGCCTGAAAAGTATAATCGCAAGATTGAAATTCAAAGGAATTGACGGGAGTCTACACAAGCGGTGGAGCATGTGGTTTAATTCGATAATACGCGCAGAACCTTACCAACTCTTGCAAATTAGATTAAAAAATTAAATTTAATCTAAACAGGCGTTGCATGGCTGTCGTCAGCTCGTGTTGTGAAATGTTTGGTTAAATCCTTTAACGAGCGCAACCCCTATTATTAGTTGCTAATTTATTTAAATAAATAAAAGCACTCTAATAAAAATGTCAATGATAGGTTGAAGGAAGGTAGGGATGACGTCAAGTCTTCATGGCCCTTATGAGTTGGGCTACACACGTGCTACAATGATAATTACAATGAGAGGCAATAATGATTAAAAATTGGAGCAAATCTTTAAAGATTATCTTAGTTCGGATTATGGGCTGAAACTCGCCCATATGAAGCTGGAATCGCTAGTAATCGCAGAACAGCATGCTGCGGTGAATATGTTACTAGACTTTGTACACACCGCCCGTCACATCAAGGAAGTTAAATATTTTTAAAATGATTTTTAGTTATTTTATTTTAATAAATAATTATTTAATTTTAATAATTTATATTTAAGATTTTATAATATATAAGTTCCTAAAAAGTATTTAGTAACTTTGATGAAGTCGTAACAAGGTAGTCGTAGGGGAACCTGTGGCTGGAAGAGCTCTTTAACATTCTTATATTAAAATATATTAAAAGGAAAATAGTTTAATTGGTAAAATAATAGTCTCCAAAATTATTGTTGTTGGTTCAAGTCCAATTTTTCCTGTAAATTTATTATTTATTAAAATAATAAATATACATATACATACTTAAAATTTAATTATTTTATATTTTTTTAAAATATTTTATTTGAGTATGTATATATTTAATATTTTTATTTATATATATATTTAAAATTTATTTATGAAATTAACACAAAAGTTTAGTCAATATTTATTACAAATTTTACCTATTATAAATTATACTACTTATAAAAATGAATTATCTATAAATATTCCTTTTAATAAAATGGTTCCTATATTTTTTTTTTTAAAAAATCATACAAATACACAATTTAAAGTTTTATCTGATATTTGTGTTGTAGATTATATTAATAAAAAAAAGCGTTTTGAAATTATTTATAATTTATTAAGTATTCGTTTTAATAGCCGTTTAAAAGTTAAAATTTTAATAAATGAATTACAACCAGTAGATTCTATTATTAGTATTTATAAAACTGCAAATTGGTGTGAAAGGGAAGCTTGGGATATGTTTGGTATTTTTTTTATAAATCATCCTGATTTAAGAAGAATTTTAACAGATTACGGTTTTGAAGGTCATCCTTTACGTAAAGATTTTCCTTTAAGTGGTTATTTAGAAGTTTATTATAACGAATTAAAAAAAAGAGTAGTTTATGAACCTATAAATTTATCTCAACAATACAGATTATTTGAATTTAATAGTCCTTGGAATAAAAAAATACATTAATTTAATATTATTAAATAAATATTATATTTGTTAGCAGGTTAATTTCTATTTCATTATATGAGATGGAATAAAAAATCTTTATTTGCAGTTATTAATAATCATTTAATTGATTATCCTACACCCATAAATTTAAGTTACTTTTATGGTTTTGGTTCTTTAGCTGGTATTATGTTAGTAATACAAATATTAACAGGTATCTTTTTAGCTATGCATTATACACCACATATTGATTTAGCTTTTAATAGTGTAGAACATATTATGAGAGATGTTAACAATGGTTGGTTAATGAGATATACTCATGCTAATGGTGCTTCATTTTTTTTTATTGTTGTTTATGTACATATTTTTAGAGGTTTATATTATGGTTCTTATATAACACCTAGAGAATATTTATGGTGTTCTGGTGTTGTTATTTTTATTTTAATGATGGCAACTGCTTTCATGGGTTATGTTTTACCTTGGGGTCAAATGAGTTTTTGGGGTGCTACTGTTATTACTAATTTATTTTCTGCTATACCTGTAATAGGTAAAGATATTGTGGATTGGTTATGGGGTGGTTTTGCTGTAGATAATCCAACATTAAATCGTTTTTTTTCTTTACATTTTACTATGCCTTTTGTAATTGTAGGTGCTGTATTAATTCATTTAATTTTATTACATGAAGTAGGCTCAACTAATCCTTTAGGTATAACATTAAAAACTGAAAACGTGCCTTTTTATCCATATTTCTATACAAAAGATTTATTTGGTTTAATGGTATTATTATTTGTATTTTTTATATTTGTTTTTTATTATCCAAATACTTTAGGACATCCAGATAATTATATTGAAGCAAATCCAATGAAAACACCTTTACATATTGTACCTGAATGGTATTTTTTACCTTTTTATGCTATTTTAAGATCTATTCCTAATAAAATTGGAGGAGTTATAGGTATGTTTGGTTCATTAATAGTAATGTTAACTATACCTTTTACTAATTCATCTGAAATAAGAAGTACAGCTTTTAGACCTATATTTAAAGTATGTTATTGGTTATTAGTTGTAGCATTTTTCTTATTAGGTTGGGTAGGTCAAATGCCTGTTGAATATCCTTATACAGAAATAGGTGTTGTTAGTATGATCTATTATTTTTTTTTTTTTATAGTAATTATACCTTTTTTAGGTAAATTTGAATCATTTTTGATACGTTATAAAAAAAAATAAATAATCAATAATATTTTTATATTTAAAATATAAAAATATTATTATTTTTTTAAAAATATTATGAATAATTATGACCATATAAAAAATTTTTTAGAAAAATATACTTTTAAAAAATTTAAATTATATATTTACGAAAATCAAATTCAAAATTTTAATAATCAAAGTTTTGATAGAACTCAATTTTCAAATTTTACTAATAGTTTTACTAATGATATTAGAATATTAGTAGAAGTTGTTAAAAAAAGTAAAGAAAATTCAAACACTAAAAAAAAAGATTTAAAAATGATTCAAAAATTTGTAAAAAGTACTTTTACTATTTATGAAATTTCAAATCAAAATATTCAAAGCAGATTAACTATTCCAGTTAGACCTCATGCAATGAGTATGGAAAATATTCTTAATAATACTGAAATTGAAATAACAACGACAGAGCCTTTTTCTTATGGATTTGGAGTTCAATATCCTCAAATAGTAGATTTAACTGATTCTTTTGTAATATCATCGAATGAAATTTATATTTGTTTACAAGAGACTCAATCTATATTAGAAGAGATTATTTTAAGTTTAATATAAAAAAAAATAAATAATATTTTTTATATTTTAATTTTAAATATAAAAATATAAAGTATTGATATACTTATAATAATTAAAAAAATAAATAAAATTATTTAATTAATTATAAAAATAAATTGTATTTAATTTATTTTGATATTTTTTTACCATGTATTAAAGTTACATACACAATATAAAAAAATAAAATAGCTGAAAAAAATGAAATATAAGAACCAAAAGAACATACAGCATTCCAACCACTATAAGCATCAGGAAAATCTGGAATTCTTCTAGGCATTCCAGCTAAACCTAAAAAATGCATAGGAAAAAAAGTTAAATTAACACCTATAAAAAATAACCAAAAATGAATTTGACCTAAAACTTCAGGATATTGACGTCCACTAATTTTACCTATCCAATAATAAAAACCTGCAAAAATACCAAATACAGCACCCATAGATAATACATAATGAAAATGTGCTACAATATAATAAGTATCATGAATAGCGATATCTAAACCAGAAGTAGCCATAATAACACCAGTTACTCCACCTATAACAAATAATAATAAAAAACCTAAAGTAAATAACATAGGAGTTTCAAATTTTAATGAACCGCCCCACATAGTAGCTAACCAACTAAAAATTTTAATACCAGTAGGTACTGCAATAATCATAGTAGCTGCTGAGAAATAAGCTCTAGTATCTACATCTAGACCTACAGTAAACATATGGTGAGCCCATACAATAGAACCTAATAAACCAATAGATAACATAGCGTAAACCATACCTAAATAACCGAAAACATTTTTTTTAGAAAAAGTAGCAGTAACATGACTAACAATACCAAAAGCTGGTAAAATTAATACATAAACTTCTGGATGACCAAAAAACCAAAATAAATGTTGATATAATACTGGATCTCCTCCTCCAGAAGGATCATAAAAAGATGTATTTAAATTTCTATCAGTTAATAACATAGTAATTGCACCAGCTAATACAGGTAAAGTTAATAATAATAAAAAAGCTGTAATAAAAATAGCCCAAACAAATAAAGGTAATCTATGAAAACTTAAACCAGGTGCTCTCATATTATAAATAGTAGATAAAAAATTAATAGCACCTAATAAAGATGAAATACCTGATAAATGTAAACTAAAAATAGCTAAATCTACTGAAGGACCTGAATGTGCTTGTACACTAGATAAAGGTGGATATACAGTCCAACCTGTACCTGCTCCAGATTCAACTATAGCTGAAGATACTAATAATAATAAAGATGGTGGTAATAACCAAAAACTAATATTATTCATACGAGGAAAAGCCATATCTGGAGCACCAATCATTAAAGGTACAAACCAGTTACCAAAACCACCGATTAAAACAGGCATAACCATAAAAAAAATCATAATAAATGCATGTGCAGTAACAACAACATTATATAAATGATGATTACCCATGAAAATTTGATTACCAGGTTGTGCTAATTCCATTCTAATTAAAATAGATAATGTAGTACCAACTACACCTGAAAAAGCACCAAAAATTAAATATAAAGTACCAATGTCTTTATGATTTGTTGAAAAAAGCCATCTAGTTGACCAATTATTTATACTTTGAAAATTCATTTTTAAATATTTAAATATTTTTTAAATTAAAAATTACTATTTTTATTAAGATAAATTAAAAAAGAGCACTGGTCTTTTTATATATTATTTATTAAAATATTGTTTAATTTTATTTTTAATATTTTTAATATCAGAAAATAATAACAATATTATAATTAATGTACCTATTATTTTAAAAAACATAAAATTTTTTAATTATGCATTAAAATCAAAATTAATTTTATTTTTTAACCATGTTAAATAATCTTCTAATGAAACTGCTTCAATAACTATAGGCATAAATCCATGATTTACTCCACAAATTTCACTACATTGACCATAAAAAACACCTTCTCTTTTAATAAACATAGAAGTTTGATTTAAACGACCAGGACAAGCATCTAATTTAACACCTAATGAAGGTATCGCCCATGAATGTAAAACATCAGAAGCTGTAATTAATACTCTAATATGGCTATTAGTTGGAACAACTACACGATTATCTACTTCTAAAAGTCTAAATTGACCTATTTCTAAATCATTTTCTTGTACCATATAACTATCAAAAATTAAAGGTTCATCTGAAAACTCTAAATTATCAGAATATTCATAACTCCAATACCATTGGCTACCAATTACTTTTAAAGTAATAATAGGATCAATTACTTCATCCATTGAATATAATAAAGCAAATGATGGAACAGCTACAGTTAATAAAATTAAAGCTGGTATTGTAGTCCAAATAATTTCAATAGTAGCACCATGTACAACAGTTGAAGGTATTTTATTTTTTTTTTCATCAAAAAGAGTAATAACTCTAAATAACATCCAACAAACAAAAACAGTTACAACGATTAAAAAAAACATTAAATCATGATGAAAGTTAATAATACCTTCCATAACTGGTGTTGCAGGATCTTGAAAACCTAATTGCCAAGGTTCAGGCATATCTAAAAAAGTAATTTGATTATTTATATAATTTGATAACATAATATTATTTAAATTTAAATTTAATTTTTAATATAAACAAAAATAAATATATTTTAATAAATAAAAATTTATTAAAATTATTATACTAAAATAAGATATTTTAATATTTTTTTAATTTATTTAAAATCATTAAATATATGTATGTTAATACATTATATTTTTAAATAATTAATTATATTAATTATATTAATTATTTAAAAAATTTAATTTTAAATTTTAGCTAAAAAATTTTTAGTAAAATCACCAGCTAAAGTATTTAATTTTTGATTTAATTCTTTAGATAATTCTTTTTTAGTTAAAATTTCATTTAAAATATCTGAATGGTTATTTTTAATAAAATTTAACCAATTAGTTTCAAAAGTAGCAATTTTATCAACAGCAATTTTATCTAAGAAACCTCTAACACCTAAATAAATAATAACAACTTGATCTTCAACAGCTAAAGGGATATTTAAATCTTGTTTTAACATTTCTGTTAATCTAACACCTCTATGTAATTGTTGTTGAGTAGTTGCATCTAAATCAGAACCAAATTGAGCAAAAGCTTGAACTTCTCTAAATTGAGCTAATTCTAATTTCATAGTACCAGCAATTTGTTTCATAGCTTTAATTTGAGCTGCAGAACCAACACGGCTTACAGATAAACCTACACTAATAGCAGGTCTTTGACCTTGGTTAAATAATTCAGTTTCTAAGAAAATTTGACCATCAGTAATAGAAATAACGTTTGTAGGAATATATGCAGAAACGTCACCAGCTTGAGTTTCAATAATAGGTAATGCTGTTAAAGAACCACCACCAATTTTTTTATTCATTTTAGCTGCTCTTTCTAATAATCTAGAGTGTAAATAAAATACATCACCTGGGTAAGCTTCTCTACCTGGAGGTCTTCTTAATAATAAAGACATTTGTCTATAAGCAACTGCTTGTTTAGATAAATCATCATAAAATATTACAGCATGTTTTCCATTATCTCTAAAATATTCACCTAAAGCACAACCAGTATAAGGAGCTAAAAATTGTAAAGGAGCTGAATCTGAAGCAGTCGCTGCTACAATAATAGAAAAAAACATTGCATTTTTTTCTTCTAAAGTTTTAGTTAATTCAGCAATAGTTGATCTTTTTTGACCTACTCCTACATAAATACAATATAATTGATTATCTACATCTTTTTTTAAATGAGGTTCTCTTTGATTAATAATTGTATCAATAGCAATAGAAGTTTTACCTGTTTGTCTATCACCAATAATTAATTCCCTTTGACCTCTACCAATAGGGATTAAACTATCAACAGCTTTTAAACCTGTTTGTACAGGTTCATTAACACTTTGTCTAGGCATAATACCTGGAGCTTTAATTTCTACTCTACTAATTTGATTAGTTGTAATTTGACCTTTACCATCAATAGGTTGACCTAAAGCATCAACAACACGACCTAATAATTCAGCACCAACAGGTACACTTACAATAGATCCTGTTCTTCTAACAAAATTACCTTCTTGAATTTCTCTATCATTACTAAAAACAACAACACCTACAACATCAGGTTCTAAGTTTAAAGCCATACCTTTAATATTACCATTATTAAATTCAACCATTTCACCTGCTTGGATTTTAGTTAAACCATAACATCTAGCAATACCATCACTCATAGAAAGAACAATACCTGTTTCTTGTAAACTTTTTTCATCTTTATATTTTTTAATATTTGATTCTAGTATATATGATAATTCAATAGCCATTTGGTTATTAAATTATCATATTTAAATTATTAAATTATATTTTTTAATAATTTTATTATAAAATAATTATAAAATAATTATTATATAATTATATACCCTTTACGAGAATTGAACTCGTGTTTCTGCCGTGAAAAGGCAATGTCCTAACCACTAGACTAAAAGGGCTTTTTTATTAAAAATAAAAAAAAATTTATTTTTAATAAAAAAATGAAAAGTCAATATGAATTAAAATTTTAGATACACTTTCATGCATACAACTTTCAAAAATTTTAGGATATAAACCTAATAAAAAAATATTTATAATTAATATTAAATGTATTAAAAATTCACGATAAGTTAAATCATAATAAACTTTTAAATAAACATTTTGTATATTACCATAACATATTCTATTATAAAAAAGTAATGAATAAACACCACCTAAAAACATACCTATAGTAGCAAAAATAGCTGTAGTAGTATTATCTTCAAAAACACCTGTTAATATTAATAATTCTCCAACAAAACTACTTGAACCTGGTATAGACATATTAGCTAATACATAAATAAATAAAGCTATACAAAATAAAGGCATAGTATGCGCTAAACCACCATAATAATTAATAAAACGTGTATGATATCTATCATATAGACAACCTATAGAAAAGAATAATCCACTTGAAATTAAACCATGGCTAATCATTTGAATAATACTACCTTCTAAACCTTGAATAGTTAATGAAAAAATACCTAAAACAATAAAGTTCATGTGAGCTACAGAAGCATAAGCAATTATACGTTTTAAATCAGTTTGTCTTATTGCAGTTAAAGATGCATAAATTACTGAAATTAAACAAAGAACTAATACATAAGGTGTAAAATATACAGTCGCTTTAGGAAATAATGGTATTAAAAAACGAACCATACCGTATGAACCTAATTTTAATAAAATACCGGCTAAAATAACAGATCCTGCTGTAGGAGCTTCAACATGTGCTTCAGGTAACCAAACATGAAAAGGTAACATAGGAACTTTAACAGCAAAAGATAAAAAAAAAGCTAACCAATATAACTTTTCATAAGAAAAATCAAAATTACTATAATATAATATTTGATAATCAGTTGTACCTACAGTTAAAAATAAATGTATAATAGCAACAAACATAAATAATGATCCTGCTAAAGTATACATAAAAAATAAATAAGATGCTTTAATTTTACGTTCTCTTGATCCCCAAATACCTATAATTAAAAACATAGGTATTAATACACTTTCAAAAAAAATATAAAAAATAAGTAAATCTAATACACTAAATGAAATGATTAAACAAAATTCTAAAATAAAATATAAAATAAAATATTCTTTTACATTTTTATTAATAATTTCATAACTTATTAACATACATATAGGTATTAAAAATGTTGTTAAAATTATAAAAAAAAGTGAAATACCATCAATACCTAAATAAAAATTAATATTAAATTGACTAATCCAGTCTATTTTAAATAAATATTGAAAATTTGAAGTAGATTTATCAAATAATATCCAAAGAGGTAATGAAATTATAAAAATAAAAAATGACATAAAAATACTAAAATTTTTAATTAATTTTTCATTTTTTAAAAAAGACAATATTGTAATTGCTGTTAATGGTAAAATAAGTAAAATTATTAATATAGATTTATTAAACATAAATTTGTATTTAAGTAAAAATCTTAAGGGCGAATAATGGGACTTGAACCCATAACACTTAGACCCACAATCTAACACTCTACCTTTAAGTTATATTCGCCTTTTTTAAATTTTTCTTAAATAATATAAAAAATTTAAAAAAGGTTTAATTAATAATACATTTAAAGGTATACTATTTGTATTAAGCATTATTTTTTTAATTTTTAAATTTGAATAAATATTATTTTTTATTACTAAATAAATTAATTCAATTTTTTTAAAATTTAAAATATTTTTTATTAAATCTAAATCTTCATTACCATAAATGATTAAAATTGAACCTTGGCCTTTAATATCCATTTCAAAGACATTATTAGTTTTAGTTAAATTTTGATTTAATATTAAAGATTTATAATTTAATTCTTTTAATTTTTTTTTTATAGATACAGTTTCATTAATTGTTAAATCATTATAACGAAATATGTATATATATTTATAAGTTTGTTTTATTTTTTGTAATTGATTTAATTTATATTTTTTAAAATATTTATTTTTCATAAATTATATTTATCTATCTATTTCTCCAAAAACAATATCTTGTGTACCTATAATAGTTACAACATCTGCAATCATATGATTTTTAGCCATAAAATCTAAAGCTTGTAAATGTGCAAAACCAGGTGATCTAATTTTACATCTATATGGTTTGTTTGTACCATCAGACACTAAAAATACACCATATTCACCTTTAGGAGCTTCAATTACTGTATAAGTTTCACCACTATTTACTGTAATATTTTCTGAATAATATTTAAAATGATGTATTAAAGATTCCATTGAATTTTTCATTTGAACTCTATTTGGATTTGTTATTTTTTTATCATCTAGTTTTATAAGGCCTTCTGGAATTTCGTTTAAAACTTGTAAAATAATTCTAACAGATTGTCTCATTTCTTCAATACGAATTAAATAACGATCATAACAATCACCATTAGTACCTATAGGTATATCAAAATCTAATTTATCATAAACTTCATAAGGTTGTGTTTTACGTAAATCCCAAGAAATACCTGAACCTCTAAGCATTACACCACTAAAACCCCAATCTAATGCATCTTTAGCACTAATAACACCTATATCTACTAATCTTTGTTTCCAAATACGATTATCTGTTAATAATTCTTCAATTTCATCTAATCGAGTATTAAATTGATTACAAAATATATAAATATCATTTAATAAACCTTTAGGTAAATCTTGGTGAACACCACCAGGTCTAAAATAACTTGAGTGCATTCTAGCTCCTGAAACTCTTTCATAAAATTCTAAAAGTTTTTCACGTTCTTCAAAACCCCAAAATAAAGGAGTCATAGCTCCAACATCTAAAGCATGACAAACAACAGCTAAAATATGATTTAAAATACGAGTTATTTCTGAAAATAAAACTCTAATATATTGAGCTCTTAAAGGAATATCACAATTTAATAGTTTTTCAACTGCTAAAACATAAGCATGTTCTTGACACATCATAGATACATAATCTAATCGATCAAAATAGGGTAAAGCTTGTAAATAATTTTTATATTCAATTAATTTTTCAGTACCTCTATGTAAAAGACCTATATGTGGATCTGCTTTTTTAACTATTTCACCATTTAATTCTAAAATAAGTCTTAAAACACCATGAGCAGCTGGATGTTGTGGACCAAAATTTATTGAAAAATTTTTAATTTTTTTTAAAGCCATTTTTTTTTAATTATAATTTTTTATAATATATTTAAAACAAAATTTAAAATAAATTATAAATAAATTAATATTAATTTTATAATATTTTTTATTTATAATTATATAGCATATATAGTAGATAAATATTTTTATAATATTTATTTATTTTTTTTTATAATTTATGATTTTACAAGAAATTTTTAATAATAATTTTGAAATACTAATTCCAGAATTTTTTTTAACAACTATTTTATTAATTTTATTATTATTTGGAGTATTTTATAAAAATAATCAAAATAATCAAAAAATTTTGATAATTAAAAATTTAAATACTATAATAATATATTTATTATTAATTCTTTTAATATTAACTTCAAATATTTATAATATATCAAATAATGTAATGAATGGTGTTTTAGTTATAAATAATTTTACTCAATTTATTAAAATAATTTTAATAATTTGTACAATTATTTGTTTTTTAATACAACAAAAATATATTATTCAACAAAAAATTAATGCATATGAAATAAATATATTGATGTTAATATCTTTATTAGGTTTAATGGTTTTAATTTCTTCTAACCATTTTATTACTTTATATTTAGCAATTGAATTACAAAGTTTAAGTTTTTATATATTAACTGCATCTCAAAAAAAATCAATATTATCTGTTGAAGGTGCTTTAAAATATTTTATTTTAGGTTCTATTGCTTCAGGTTTTATTTTATTTGGTTCTTCTATTTTATATGTTATTACAGGTTCATTAAATTTTAATAATATTTTTTTATTATTATCTAATGTTAATTATATTGAAAATATTGATTTATTATTAGGTATATTATATGGATTAATTTTTATTGTAATAGGTATATTATTTAAAATAGGAGCAGCTCCTTTTCATTTTTGGTTACCAGATGTTTATGAAGGTGCACCTAATAATATTACAAGTTTTTTTGCTATCGTACCTAAAATTGCTTTTATAGGTATTTTAATACGTTTTTTTTTTGATATTTTTTATCATATTTCTTTTTTTTTTGAAACTTTTTTTTATATAATTGCTTTATTATCTATGTTAATAGGTTCATTAGCAGCATTACAACAAAAAAAAATTAAAAGATTATTAGCTTATAGTTCAATAAGTCATGTAGGTTTTATCCTTATAGGATTTACTTCAAATATGTTAAATAATATTCCATATATTTTATTATATGTAATAATTTATATTATAATGAGTATAAATTTATGGACTTCTTATTTATCTTTAAATATTAATCATAAACCTGTTAAATATTTAACAGATTTATCTAACATTTTTACAATTAATAAATTAATAGCAATTATAATTATTTTAAATATTTTTTCATTAGCAGGTATACCACCTTTAGCTGGATTTTTTTCTAAATTATTTATATTTTTTTCAGCTATTAAAAATAATTATTTTAGTATAGTATTTTTTGCTGTAATAATTAGTATTATAAGTTCGTTTTATTATTTAAAAATAATAAAAATAATTTATTTTGAAAAAATTGTAAAAAAAATTTTTATCTCTAAAATAAATAAAATACAAAGTATTATTTTATTAATTAATACTCAATTTATTGTACTTTTATTTGTTTTTCCAAATATTTTATTAGTAAATTTAAATAAAATTTATTTATATTTATTAATATAATATTTGTCTGGATAGCTCAGTTGGTTAGAGTAAAAGACTGAAAATCTTTGTGTCGGTGGTTCAAATCCACCTCCAGACAAAAAATTTAATAACTATGTATATTTTAAGAACAACTTTTAAATCAATACAAAAAATAAATAATATTAAAAAAAATTTATTAAAATTAAAAAAAATAAATAAATTTAAAAATATTCAAATAAAAGGAATATTTAAAATAAAAGATAAAAATAAAATTTTTACCTTATTAAAATCACCTCATGTTAATAAAAAATCACGTGAGCATTTTATTTATAAAAATTATACTCAAAAAATAGATATAAAATTTTCAAATATTATTGAATTATTTAATTTTATGATAATTGTTAAAAAAATTTTAACCGAAAATTTTATAATAAATTTTAAAATTTTAAAACAAAATAAAAAAAAATGCTTATAGCTTAATGGATAAAGCGTTAGATTGCGGATCTATAAAATGAAAGTTCGAGTCTTTCTAAGCATATTCAGATAATTTTTATTTTTTTTGAAGTATAGCCAAGTGGTAAGGCCTCCGTTTTTGGTGCGGATAATCAAAGGTTCGAATCCTTTTACTTCAAAAGGGCCTATAACTCAGTTGGTTAGAGTATACGCCTGATAAGTGTAAAGTCAGTAGTTCAAGTCTACTTAGGCCCAAAGAATAATTAGCTCAATTGGTAGAGTATTTCGTTTACACCGAAAATGTTAGCGGTTCGAATCCGTTATTATTCAAAATTTTTAAATATTTTAATTTTAATATGTCAACAATTAATCAATTATTTTTACAAAAACAAAAACGTATAAAAAAAACAAAAATAAATAAAAGTCCTGCATTAAAAAAATGTCCTCAAAGAAAAGGTATTTGTTTAAAAGTATATACTAAAACACCTAAAAAACCTAATTCAGCTTTACGTAAAGTAGCTAAAGTTAGATTAACAAGTAAATATACAGTTATTACTTATATCCCAGGTATGGGCCATACATTACAAGAACATTCAATTGTTTTAGTACGTGGAGGTAGAGTACAAGATTTACCTGGAGTAAAATATCATATTGTTCGTGGTAAATATGATTTATTAGGTATTTTAAAAAGAAAAACATCAAGATCAAAATATGGAACTAAATTACGAAGAGTATAGAATAAAAAAAAACTTTATAAATATGTTATTAAGAAAAGGTAAAAAAACTAATTCTGAAAATATATTTAAAAATATTTTAATTAATTTAAAAAAAATTACAAAACAAAAACCTAATTTTATTTTAATAAAATCTATTAAAAATTTATTACCAAAATTAAAAGCTATTAGTATACCTAATAAAAAAAAAAGTAAAAAAAAAAAAAAGGATGTATATTTTTTAATGTTTTTAAATGAAAATAAACAAATTAAAAAATCAATAAGTTGGTTACTTTTAAATTCAAATTTAAAAAATATTGTTAATGAAATAATTCAAACTTCAAAAAATAAAAGTAAAACAATTAATACTAAAAAACAGTATTATAAAGATATTAAAAAATTAAAATTTAATATTCGTTTTTAATTTAAAAATATTTTAATTTATTTAAAATATTTATTATATATTAATATTTTAAATGAATAATCTTTTTTTTTTAATTTAAATAATATTATTATTTAAGTGATATTATTTATAATTAAATAATTAATTATTAAATTAAAAATAATTTAAATTATTATTTTTATTTTATTTATTTTAAAAAATTATTATGAAAAATTATTATTATATAAATAAAAAAAATTTAAAAATAGAAACTACTACAGATTCTAGTAAAATTGATAAATTTCAAAATGATTTATCTTTTTTAAAAAAAATTACAAAAAATTCTAAAAACGTACATAAACATCCTTATCATTTAGTTGATCCAAGTCCTTGGCCTTTTATTGTTTCTTTTGGTTGTTTTTTTTTTACTTTTGGTACTGCAATGTATTTTCATGGTTACACTGGTGGTAAAATATTAGGTTTTACTGGTTTTGCTATTATAGTTTTAGTTTTTTATACTTGGTTACGTGATATAGTAAGAGAAGCTGTTTACGAAGGTCAACATACTAAACAAGTACAATTAGGTTTAAGAAATGGTATGCTTTTATTTATTTTTAGCGAATTATTATTTTTTATAAGCTTTTTCTGGGCTTTCTTTCATTCAGCATTAGCACCAACACCTGAAATAGGTTCTTTATGGCCTCCATTAGGTATTGAAACTATAAATGCATGGGGTGTTCCTTTATTAAATACTATTATTTTATTATCTTCAGGAGCAACAATTACTTGGGCACATCATGCTATAGTATATGGTGATAGAAAAAATGCAATTTTAAGTTTAATAATAACTATTTCTTTAGCAATATTTTTCACATTTATTCAAGGTTTTGAATATGTAGAAAGTACTTTTTCTATATCAGATAGTATTTATGGTACTACTTTTTTTTTATTAACAGGATTTCATGGTATACATGTAATCATTGGTACTATTTTCATAATAGTAAGTACAATAAGATTAATAAATCACCATTTTACAAAACAACATCATTTCGGTTTTGAAGCTGCAGCTTGGTATTGGCATTTTGTAGATGTAGTTTGGTTATTCTTATTTGTTGCAGTTTACTGGTGGGGTGGAAATTAATTTATGTTTATAATGAGTCCATTAGAACAATTTGAAATTTTACCTATTTTTCAAATACCTTTTGTATTTACTAATGCTTCTTTAATATTAGTAATTGGTTTATTATATATATATATATATATTAGTATAAAAAATAAATTTATACCAACACGTTTTCAACAAATTTTTGAAACAATTTTTAATACAACTATTGAATTATCATATGCAAATATAGGTAAAGAAGGAAAACATTTTGTTTCTTTAATTTTTGTTACCTTTTTTTTTATTTTATTATGTAATTTAATTGGAATGATACCTTATAGTTTTACCTTAACTAGTCATTTAATTATAACCTTTACATTATCATTAACAATTTATATTGGTTTTAATTTAATTGGAATTAAAAAACATAAATTAAATTTTTTAAATTTATTATTACCTAGTGGTGCTAGTATTTTTTTAGTACCATTATTAGTACCTATTGAATTAGTTTCTTATATTTTCCGTGTTATAAGTTTACCTGTCCGATTATTTGCTAATATGATGGCAGGACATACATTATTAAAAGTAATTGCAGGTTTTGCTTGGGCTATGTTAAATGTAAATAGCTTTATTTTTATGGCTCATTTTATTCCTTTAATTTTATTAGTATTATTAGTAGGATTAGAATTAGGTGTTGCAATAATACAAGCTTATGTTTTTACAATTTTAACTTGTATGTATATTAATGATGCTTTAAATTTACATTAATTATATTATATAAAAGGAAAAGTAGCTCAGTTGGTTAGAGTGGTAGCTTGTCACGCTATAAGTCGCGGGTTCGAGTCCCGTTTTTTCCGTTTTATATAGTATTTTATTTTTAAAATCTATGTTATTAAATTATTCAAATATTTTTATATTTTTACTATTCAGTTTATTTTTATCAATTTTAATTTTTAATTTATCTTTTATATTAATTAAGCAAAAAGATGATTTAGAAAAATTAACAGCTTATGAATGTGGATTTAATCCTTATGATGATGCTAGAAAAGTTTTTGATGTAAAATTTTATTTAGTAGCAATTCTTTTTATTATTTTTGATTTAGAAGCTGTATTTGTTTTTCCTTGGGTTTTAACTTTAGATTCTAATTTTTCATTAGGTTTTTGGACCATGATAGAATTTTTAGTTGAATTAATTATAGGTTTTGTTTATATTTGGTGTAGTGATGCTCTTGAATGGGCTTAAAATATCAAAATAAATTAAATACAATTTATTTTTATAATTAATTAAATAATTTTATTTATTTTTTTAATTATTATAAGTATATCAATACTTTATATTTTTATATTTAAAATTAAAATATAAAAAATATTATTTATTTTTTTTTATATTAAACTTAAAATAATCTCTTCTAATATAGATTGAGTCTCTTGTAAACAAATATAAATTTCATTCGATGATATTACAAAAGAATCAGTTAAATCTACTATTTGAGGATATTGAACTCCAAATCCATAAGAAAAAGGCTCTGTCGTTGTTATTTCAATTTCAGTATTATTAAGAATATTTTCCATACTCATTGCATGAGGTCTAACTGGAATAGTTAATCTGCTTTGAATATTTTGATTTGAAATTTCATAAATAGTAAAAGTACTTTTTACAAATTTTTGAATCATTTTTAAATCTTTTTTTTTAGTGTTTGAATTTTCTTTACTTTTTTTAACAACTTCTACTAATATTCTAATATCATTAGTAAAACTATTAGTAAAATTTGAAAATTGAGTTCTATCAAAACTTTGATTATTAAAATTTTGAATTTGATTTTCGTAAATATATAATTTAAATTTTTTAAAAGTATATTTTTCTAAAAAATTTTTTATATGGTCATAATTATTCATAATATTTTTAAAAAAATAATAATATTTTTATATTTTAAATATAAAAATATTATTGATTATTTATTTTTTTTTATAACGTATCAAAAATGATTCAAATTTACCTAAAAAAGGTATAATTACTATAAAAAAAAAAAAATAATAGATCATACTAACAACACCTATTTCTGTATAAGGATATTCAACAGGCATTTGACCTACCCAACCTAATAAGAAAAATGCTACAACTAATAACCAATAACATACTTTAAATATAGGTCTAAAAGCTGTACTTCTTATTTCAGATGAATTAGTAAAAGGTATAGTTAACATTACTATTAATGAACCAAACATACCTATAACTCCTCCAATTTTATTAGGAATAGATCTTAAAATAGCATAAAAAGGTAAAAAATACCATTCAGGTACAATATGTAAAGGTGTTTTCATTGGATTTGCTTCAATATAATTATCTGGATGTCCTAAAGTATTTGGATAATAAAAAACAAATATAAAAAATACAAATAATAATACCATTAAACCAAATAAATCTTTTGTATAGAAATATGGATAAAAAGGCACGTTTTCAGTTTTTAATGTTATACCTAAAGGATTAGTTGAGCCTACTTCATGTAATAAAATTAAATGAATTAATACAGCACCTACAATTACAAAAGGCATAGTAAAATGTAAAGAAAAAAAACGATTTAATGTTGGATTATCTACAGCAAAACCACCCCATAACCAATCCACAATATCTTTACCTATTACAGGTATAGCAGAAAATAAATTAGTAATAACAGTAGCACCCCAAAAACTCATTTGACCCCAAGGTAAAACATAACCCATGAAAGCAGTTGCCATCATTAAAATAAAAATAACAACACCAGAACACCATAAATATTCTCTAGGTGTTATATAAGAACCATAATATAAACCTCTAAAAATATGTACATAAACAACAATAAAAAAAAATGAAGCACCATTAGCATGAGTATATCTCATTAACCAACCATTGTTAACATCTCTCATAATATGTTCTACACTATTAAAAGCTAAATCAATATGTGGTGTATAATGCATAGCTAAAAAGATACCTGTTAATATTTGTATTACTAACATAATACCAGCTAAAGAACCAAAACCATAAAAGTAACTTAAATTTATGGGTGTAGGATAATCAATTAAATGATTATTAATAACTGCAAATAAAGATTTTTTATTCCATCTCATATAATGAAATAGAAATTAACCTGCTAACAAATATAATATTTATTTAATAATATTAAATTAATGTATTTTTTTATTCCAAGGACTATTAAATTCAAATAATCTGTATTGTTGAGATAAATTTATAGGTTCATAAACTACTCTTTTTTTTAATTCGTTATAATAAACTTCTAAATAACCACTTAAAGGAAAATCTTTACGTAAAGGATGACCTTCAAAACCGTAATCTGTTAAAATTCTTCTTAAATCAGGATGATTTATAAAAAAAATACCAAACATATCCCAAGCTTCCCTTTCACACCAATTTGCAGTTTTATAAATACTAATAATAGAATCTACTGGTTGTAATTCATTTATTAAAATTTTAACTTTTAAACGGCTATTAAAACGAATACTTAATAAATTATAAATAATTTCAAAACGCTTTTTTTTATTAATATAATCTACAACACAAATATCAGATAAAACTTTAAATTGTGTATTTGTATGATTTTTTAAAAAAAAAAATATAGGAACCATTTTATTAAAAGGAATATTTATAGATAATTCATTTTTATAAGTAGTATAATTTATAATAGGTAAAATTTGTAATAAATATTGACTAAACTTTTGTGTTAATTTCATAAATAAATTTTAAATATATATATAAATAAAAATATTAAATATATACATACTCAAATAAAATATTTTAAAAAAATATAAAATAATTAAATTTTAAGTATGTATATGTATATTTATTATTTTAATAAATAATAAATTTACAGGAAAAATTGGACTTGAACCAACAACAATAATTTTGGAGACTATTATTTTACCAATTAAACTATTTTCCTTTTAATATATTTTAATATAAGAATGTTAAAGAGCTCTTCCAGCCACAGGTTCCCCTACGACTACCTTGTTACGACTTCATCAAAGTTACTAAATACTTTTTAGGAACTTATATATTATAAAATCTTAAATATAAATTATTAAAATTAAATAATTATTTATTAAAATAAAATAACTAAAAATCATTTTAAAAATATTTAACTTCCTTGATGTGACGGGCGGTGTGTACAAAGTCTAGTAACATATTCACCGCAGCATGCTGTTCTGCGATTACTAGCGATTCCAGCTTCATATGGGCGAGTTTCAGCCCATAATCCGAACTAAGATAATCTTTAAAGATTTGCTCCAATTTTTAATCATTATTGCCTCTCATTGTAATTATCATTGTAGCACGTGTGTAGCCCAACTCATAAGGGCCATGAAGACTTGACGTCATCCCTACCTTCCTTCAACCTATCATTGACATTTTTATTAGAGTGCTTTTATTTATTTAAATAAATTAGCAACTAATAATAGGGGTTGCGCTCGTTAAAGGATTTAACCAAACATTTCACAACACGAGCTGACGACAGCCATGCAACGCCTGTTTAGATTAAATTTAATTTTTTAATCTAATTTGCAAGAGTTGGTAAGGTTCTGCGCGTATTATCGAATTAAACCACATGCTCCACCGCTTGTGTAGACTCCCGTCAATTCCTTTGAATTTCAATCTTGCGATTATACTTTTCAGGCGGAGTGCTTAACGCGTTAGCTTGATATCTAAAAATTCTAAATATGAGCACTCATCGTTTACAGCATGGACTACCGGGGTCTCTAATCCCGTTCGCTACCCAAGCTTTCGTTTCTCAGTGTCAGTATATACCCAGATAATTGCCTTCGCTTTTGATCTTCCTTCTATTATCAACGTATTTTATCCCTCCAATAGAAATTCCATTATCCTCTATTTATACTCAAGTTTTTCAGTTTTGAAAAAATTTATAAAGTTGAGCTTTAATTTGTTTTTTTCAACTTAAAAAACCACCTACAAACCCTTTACGCCTAATCATTCCGAATAATGCTCGCTCCTCCCGTATTACCGCGGCTGCTGGCACGGGTATTAGCCGGAACTTCTTTTTTAAGTACTGTCATTTTCCTCCTTAATGAAAGAGCTTTACAACCTAATTAGCCTTCTTCACTCACTTGGTATTGCTGGATCAAGCTTTCGCTCATTGTCCAAAATTCCCCACTGCTGCCTTTAAAAAAGTTTGGGCCGTGTCTCAGTCCCAATGTGGCTGATCATTCTTTCAAACCAGCTAAAGATAGTCGGCTTGGTAGTCTTTTAAACTACCAACTACCTAATCTTACGCAAACTCATCTTTTAACGTTATTAAAACTTTATTAAAATTATTCAGTATTTTTATATAAAATAATTATCCTGAATTAAAAGGTAGATAATTCACGCGTTACTCACCCGTTCGCTATGTTTAAAAATTAAACATTCAACTTGCATGTGTTAAGCATACCAATAGCATTTATTCTGAGCCAGGATCAAACTCTATTTAATTTTTATATTAAAAATTTAATATAAATTAGTAAAAAATCAAAAAATTTTAATAATAAACATTCTTACATTAAAATATATCTTAAAGAATATAAAATTTTTATTATTTTTATAATATTAATTTTATTTATAAAAATGGAGAAAGTAGGATTTGAACCTACGTAGAAAATATTTCAACAAATTTACAGTCTGCCGCTTTTAACCACTCAGCCATTTCTCCTTTTATATTTATCTATATGTGATTAGTGGGACTTGAACCCACAATATTTACTTGGAAGATAAAGGATTTACCAATTAATCTATAATCACATCATAAAATGTCAATTCTTATATAATTATTCCCGTATTAATTAGTTTATATGGAAATACCAAATACCGCCTTTGGGTCCATTTCATTATAAAATTATTATAAAAAAATAAAAGCAAAAAAAGGGATTCGAACCCTCAACATTAACCTTGGCAAGGTTATACTCTACCATTGAGCTATTTTTGCTATTATTTTTTTATAATAAAAAAAGAATTTAATAATGTAAATAATTCATTATTAGTTTTTGAATTTGTATGTATTGAAACATCAATCGGAGGTATATCTCTAAATTTCAAAAATTCTGTTTTTAATTCAAAAAAGTTTAATACATTTTTAATTTGAAAATTTAATATATTTTTATTTTTTAAATTAAAATTTATTTTATTTATATTTGGTAATATAAATATTAAAAGTTTTTCTAAAAAAATATATATATTTTTTTTTCGTAGAGTTACTTTACACCCTATAATTGAATTTTTTTTAATTTTTAAAAAAATATTATTTTTTTTAGATTTAGTTACAATAGGTTTTTGATTAGTAATTAATTTTAAAAGTAATATAATATTTATTAATTTTTTTTTTTCAATATTTGCATTTTTAAATCCAATATTTAAACAAATTTTAGTTATTTTTGGAATTTCAAATATATTTTTAAAATGTAATTTTGTTATAAGATCGTATATAATAACATTTTGATAATGATTTTTTAAATTTTTATTCATATTTAATTTAAAGTTTATAAAATATTAGAAGATAATGATAAAATTTTAAAATTTTTTTGTTTTCGAAATTCAGATGTAATTGGACCAAAAATACGTGTACCTAAAGGTTTATTTTGATTATTTAATATTATGATACAATTTTTATCAAATTTAATTAAATTTCCTATGGTACTTTTTTTTTGATAAGTTGTATGAACAATTAAAGCTTTGAATAAATCACCTTTAATTATTTTCATTTTTTTTTTTTGATTTAAACGTAATTTTTTTGCTGAAATTAATATTGTATCACCTATTTTTCCAACTTTACTTTTATATATTTTTATACATTGTCCTATTTTGATACCACTGTTATCATTTATTTTTAATTTAGTTTGAATTTGTATCATAAATTTTTAATTAATTTTGACGAAAGCAGGATTCGAACCTACATCTCCAGATTATGAGCCTGATAAGTTACCAATTACTCTATCTCGTCTTAAAATATATTCTTATAGAAACTATCAAAGAAGGGACTTGAACCCTTAATGCTTTAAAGCTTTACATCCTAAGTGTAACGTGTTTACCAATTTCACCACTTTGATAAAAATACCTACTATTGGACTTGAACCAATAACCCTAAAGTGGGAACAGATTTTAAATCTATCGTGTTTACCAATTTCACCAAGTAGGCTATATATTAAATATAATATGAACAATAATAAAATAACAACTCATTTACAATTGCATTTATTTGAATTAAAATATAATTTTTTTATATTATTAATTACTTTTTTTTACCTATTTATAGTATCTTATTATTTTTCAAATCAATTAATATATTTATTTATTAATATATTAATAAATAAAGATTTATTAAAATATTTTATATTTACAAATATTACGGAAATATTTGTTACAAATATTTTTATATCAATTTTTGTATCATTTTTTATAACACTTCAATTAAGTATAATACAATGTTGGTTTTTTTTTTCATCAGGTTTATTTAAATATGAAAATTTTAAAATAATAAAAATTTATTTAATTTTTTTAATTTTAAATTTTTTTATTATTTCAATTATTTTAATAAAAATAATTCCTAATATTTGGTTTTTTTTTTTAAATATTAATTTTACAAATAAATATCTTTTTAATATATATTTTGAACCTAAATTAAATAATTATTTTAATTTTATATTTTCATCTTTTATATATATTTTTTTAATATTTATATATTTTTTTATATTATTTTTTATAATATTTAATAAAATTTTTAAAATTAAAACAATTATTAATTTAAGAAAATTTTTTTTTTTAAAATTTATAATAATTAGTGCAATAATTTCACCTCCAGATTTTATAAATCAATTATTAATTTTTTTTTTTTTTATAATTTTATTTGAAATATTTATATATATATATATTTTTTTATATAAATATTTTTTTAATAAAATTTAATTTATTTTTATTAAAACTTGTATTTAAATCTTTATTGGTTTTTATTTCTTTAAAAATTTTAAAATTTAATTGATAATTTTTAATATACTTAATAGATGTTATTTTTAAAGAAGATCCATTTGTTAAAATAATTTTATTTTTATAGGTAAAGAATTTTTTACTTTTATTCATAATTTAGAAAATATATTATGGCTAGATAACATAATGGTAATGTAAAGGACTGCAAATCCTTTAATGACGGTTCAAATCCGTCTCTAGCTTTTAAAAGGATAGAGTGGGATTCGAACCCACGGTATTATTCATACTTCAGTTTTCAAGACTGACACCTTAAACCACTCGATCACCTATCCAGTTTTATAAAATTAAAGTCTTTTCATTTTTTTAATTCTACAACCATTAAAAGGTCTAGAAGTTTTATCAAAAATATATCCAATTTTAATATTTTTTTTTTTTATATTTTTTAAAACATTAAATCTACCTAAACCTGTTCCATTTAAATGTATATTTAATTTTTTAATTTTTTTTAATTGAATATATTGATTTATTTTATATATTATTAATTGTACATTATAAGGAGTATTTTTTTTAAATTTAGTTTTTTTTAATGATTTTGTAGACCATTGTTTTAAAACAGCTCCAGTATTTTTAGTTAAACTTATAATAGTATTTTTTAAACTAGCTTTTACATGTAAATTAGCTAAAATTAAAGTACTTTTATTTTTATTTTTAAATTTATTTTTAATCATATAATATTATTATTTTTTTTTTTTTTTTTGAATTTTTAATGGACGTTTATTACGTAAAGGTTGTTTTTGAACAAAGATTTTTTTTAATTTTTTAACTGTTTTAGCGTTGGTATGTGTACGTTGACCTCTTACAGGTAATCCTTGACTTAATCTGATACCACGATTACTTTTAATATCTAATAATTCATTTAATCTATCTTTTTTAGATTGTTTTAATAATTGTTCAATTTTTATATTTTTATTAATATAATTAATTAAACGGTTTACATGATTATTTTTAAGTTTATTAATAGTTATTTGAGGATTAATTCCTATATTTTTACAAATTTTTTTAGATTGATATTCATTTATACCGTATAAAACAGTTAATGAATATAAAATACTTTTTGAATCTGAAATTGTTTTATTAAAAATATATAACATAATAGATTTTATCTATATACCATATAAAATGATAGAAAAAAAAATAAATCCCATAACACCGTCACAACGTCAAACATTTTTGTTAAAAAAAAATAATTTAACTAAAACTTTTAAAATTAAAAATTTAATAAAAGGTTTTAAAAGAGCAAATGGTAAAAATAATCAAGGTAAAATAACTGTAAGACATAGAGGTGGAGGTCATAAACGTTTATATAGAAAAATTAGTTTTAATAGATCCCAAAATATAGAAGGTTATGTTACTAAAATTTTATATGATCCTAATAGATCTGCAAACATTGCTTATATAAAAAATGATTTACAATCACATTTAATTTTAGCTCCAGAAGGTTTAAATTTAAATCAATATATTAAAAGTTCTCCAGAAGCTGAATTAAAAGTAGGAAATGCTTTACCTTTAAAAAATATACCGATAGGTAGTTTAATACATAATATAAGTTTATATCCAAATTCAAAAGGAAAATTAATTAGAAGTGCGGGTACTTCAGCGCAATTAATACAAAAAATTAATAATAAATATGCAAAAATTAGATTAAGTTCTGGTGAATTAAAATTAATATTATTATCATGTTATGCTACTTTAGGTATAGTTTCTAATATAAACCATAAAAAAATAAAATTGGGTAAAGCAGGACGTTCTAGATGGTTAAATAGAAGACCTAAAGTACGTGGAGTAGCTAAAAATCCAGTTGATCACCCACATGGTGGTGGTGAAGGTAAAACTAGCGGTGGTCGACCTTCTGTTACACCTCAAGGTAAAATTACTAAAGGTAAACCTACACGTAATAAAAAAAAAAAAAAACTAATTATACAGTAAGTAATATCAAATATGTCTAGAAGTAAATATAAAGGTCCTTTTTTTAAAGTTAATTTATTAAAAAAAAAACAATGGATAAAAATAGATAATAAAAATTTAACAATATTACCTGAATATGTTGATCATTTTGTAAATATTTATAATGGTAAAACTTTTATAAATATTAAAATAAATGAAAAAATGATAGGTTTCAAGTTCGGTGAATTTGTAAATACTAGAAAAAAACATATATATAAAAAAAAAAAATAAATTAAATTATGGGTCAAAAAATAATACCAATTAGTTTACGATTAAATAAAAATGAAAATTGGCATTCAAAATGGATTGTTGAAAAAAATGAATATTCAAATTTATTACATTTTGATTTAGAAATTAGAAAATATTTTGAAAATATTTTTAATTATAAAAATTTAAAATTAATAAAATTAAATACAGTAAAAACTTCAAAAAATATAAATATTTATATTTATGTACGTCAACATTCGAAAAATTTTTATAGATTACCTTATAATAAAATTATTAATCATTTAAATTTATATTATAAGAATAATAATATAAAACTTTTTGTAAAAAATGTAAAATTAAAAGATTTAAAAATATTAAAAAAAAAATTAGGAAGAATTTTTCGTTTTATAAAAAAAAATAATAAAATAAATAAAGATGTTAAAAAAATGATTTATAATTTTAGTTATGCTTTATATACTAAAAATATCAACATGATTTCTTATTATATTAAACAATCTTTAGAAAGAAAAAAATCTCATAAAAAATATATAAAAAATATAAATAATATTCTTCAAGAATTTTTTAGAATGTTTTCTAATTTTATAGGATATCGTTTACAATTTAAAGGAAGATTAAATGGTTCAAAACGTAAAAAAAAATTAGTTTATCAGAAAGGAAAAATCCCATTAAATAGTTTAAAATATGATATTAAATATCATTTTAATGAATTTAAAACACCTTCTGGTATTTGTAGTATTAAATTATGGGTTTTTTTAAAAAAAAATTAAATTTATGTTATTTCCTAAAAAAACAAAATATAAAAAACAATTTAAAGGTAAACTTGTAGGTAAAACAACAAAAGGTAACCAAATTATATTTGGTAAATATGCTATTAAAGTTTTAGAAGAAACTAGATTAACTGCTAGACAAATAGAAGCAACACGTCGAACAATTGTAAGAAAAATGAAAAGATTAGGTTTTCTTTGGATTAGAGTTTTTCCAGATACACCTGTTACTTCAAAACCTACAGAAAATCGTATGGGTAAAGGTAAAGGTGCTGTTTCTTTTTGGGTTGCTAAAGTAAAAAAAGGACAAATTTTATATGAAATTAGTGGTATTTCTTTGGAAAATGCTAAAAAAGTATTAAAAGCAGGTTCAAATAAATTACCTGTTAAAACGAAATTTATTTATAAATAATAAGGCTTATAGTTTAATTGGTTAGAGCATACCGCTCATAACGGTGTAGTTGTAGGTTCAAATCCTACTAGGCCTAATTTTATTTAATATATTTAAATGCAAAAATTAAAAAAACAAAAATTTAATAATTTATTAAATTATCAACATTTTTTAAACAATAATTTTTTAAAAAAAAACAAATTTAAATTAAAAAAAATATTATTTGAAAATCAAATATTATATAAAAATATCGATTCAAATATTATTGAATTAAATAATTATGAAAATATTTATATACCATCGACAGTTTTAAATTTAAATAATATATATACTGTTCAAACACAGTATGAAAATCAATTATTATTTAATTATAACTTAAATTATGATATTTTATATCACTTTAATTCAGTAATTTTTAAAAATATTATAAAAAAACAAAATAATATAATAAAAGGTCGTATTATTGGTGGAACTAATAAAAAAGTTTTAATTTCAATATTAGGTGTAGTTTTTTCAATGAAACCTATTAATTTAAATAATTTAATTAATAATAAAAAAACTTTTTATATAAATAAAAAAAATAGATTTAAAAAAAAAAAATTTTTTTATATTCCTAAAAAAATTCAACCAAAACAACTAATTAATAGTTATAAATTACGTTATTTAAATTTTAAAATAGATATAATTAATGATTTAAATTTTAAAGATAAAAAAATACTATCAAGAGTATCTTATTTACAAGAGTTAATTAAAAACCATAAAATTAATAAAAAAAAAAAAAAAAAAATAATTTTTAAAAAAAGCGTTCTTTCAAGAAAATTATATGTACGTGAAATAAATCAAAAAAAAAAATAATTATGCCACAATTTGATCAATTTTCATTTTTTAATCAAGTTTCATGGTTTCTTTTCTTTTTTTTAAATTTTTATTTTTTTATTACTTATTTTTTTTTACCAAAAATATGTTATAATCTTAAATTTAGAAAAAAAAAAATAATATTTGATAATAAAAAAAAAAGTCAAATAAATTTTGAAAAAAATAATATAATTTTTTTTCTTAATAATTCTTATAAAACTTTTTGTTCTAATTTTGAATTATTTATTATTAAAAAATTATCTATTTATAAAGAAAATCAAAAAGTTAAAATACAACAAACACCTTTATTAAATAATATATTAAAAAAAAAAATCAATTTTTTTTTAAATCAAAAATTTTTATTATTTAAAAAAGTATTTATAAATATTTAATAATTTTAAATAAGTGTATAGCTCAGTTGGTAGAGCACCGGACTTTTAATCCGATGGTCTTGGGTTCGAGTCCCAATACACTTATTTTATTATTGGGGATATATTTCAATTGGTAGAAAGTATGTTTTGCAAATATAAGGTTATCGGTTCGAATCCGATTATCTCCACATAAAAATATATATTATAATATATTATGCAAAAAAAAATAAAAAAAAACATTAAACAGCGTTATTTATTTCAAAATTTAGAAAAAAAAAGATTAATTTTAAAAATTATTTCAAAAAATTTAAATATAAATAAAGATTTAAGATGGAAAATTCAACAAAAATGGTTTTTTTTTCATCAAAATTCATCAATTACACGTATTAAAAATTTATGTGTTTTAACTGGACGTTCAAAAAGTGTTTATCGTTTATTTAAAATATCGAGAATACAATTACGTAAATTAGCATCAGAAGGATTTTTACCCGGTGTTTCGAAATATAGTTGGTAAATTAATATGATTATTACAGATACTCTTTCAAATTTATTTTCAAAAATAAAAAACGGTTATTTATCGAAAAAATCTAAAATAACACAACAAAATTCAAAACAATGTATAAATATTTTAAATATATTAGTTCGTGAAGGTTTTATAAAAAGTTATAAAATTAATTCAAATAACCAATTAGATATATATTTAAAATATAAAAAAGATAAAGCTATTATTACTGAAATAAAACGTTTATCAAAACCAGGTAAACGTTTATATGTAAAAAATAAAGATTTATATATAAAAAAAAAAGGATTTTATATTTTATCAACTTCTATTGGTATTTTAACTGATTTACAAGCTAAAAAATTAAATGTTGGTGGTGAATTAATTTGTAAAATTTTCTAAAAATTATGATTAAATTATTAAAAAAAAATATTAAAATAAAAAATAAAATTTTTTTTAAAAGTTCTTTAGGAAATATAAATATATTTTTTATAGATAAAACTTTTAAAATTCCTAAAAATATAAAAATAACAATTAATAATATAAATAAAAAATTATATTTTGAAGGTTTATTAGGAGTATTATCATTAACTTTTATTAATGAAATTTTATTTTTTTATAAAAAAAATCAATTAATATTAATTCTTAATTCACAAAAAAATAAAAAAAGTATTTTAAATTTATACAATAAATTAATAAAATTAAAAATAAAAGGAGTTTTACAAGGTTTTAAATTAAATTTAATATTAAAAGGAATAGGTTTTAAAGCTTTTGTTGAAAATAATAATTTAATTTTAAAACTAGGATTTAGTCATAATATTATTATAACTATACCTTCAAATATTAAAGTAATTAGTCAAGTTAATAATTTAATTTTTAGTAGTATAGATTTTATATTTTTAACTCAATTTGTACATTTTATAAAAAACCATAAAAAACCAGAACCTTATAAAGGAAAAGGTTTATTATTAAAAAATGAAAAAATTCTAAAAAAAGAAGGTAAAAAAAGTAAAAAATAATTAAATATGATTAATAAAAAAAAAAATAAAGAAAATAATAATATTTTATTAAATTTATTATTTAAATCAAAAAATATATATGGAGAATCTTTAAAAGATACTAATAAAGATATTTTACCATTTATTTATGGTATTAGACATAATTATACAATAATTAATTTAAAAAATATTTCTTTTTTTTTAAAACGTATTTTTAAATTAATAAAATTTACAATAAATAAAGAAGAAAAAATATTAATAATAGGTAATTCTGATGATATTAAATTTTTAATTAATAAAAAATTTATTAAAAATAATCAAAATATTGTTTTTTTTAATAAAGATTGGGTTAATGGTTTAGTTACTAATAAAATAACTAATAATCCAATAAATGAAAAAATTAATTATTTATTAAATAAAGAAGAAATTAAATTAGTATTAATAATTAAAAGTTCTATTAATGAAAAATTTTTAAATAAAGAATTATCTACATTAAAAATTCCAACAATATCTTTTATAAATACTAGTCAAAGTTTAAAAGATATTAATTATCCTATAATAACTAATTCTAAAAATATTAAATCATTATATACTTTAATGTATTTATTAAGAAAATTATTTTAATAATATATGAATAAATTTAGACCTCGAAATAAAATATGTTTTCAAAATAATGAAAACATACATGCAAATTTAAAAATATCAAAATTAAATAAAAAAAAATGGAATTTATTTAAAAAAAGATTAAAATATAAAAAAGAAATAAAACCTGAAAAACGTAATAGATTTTTTCAAAAAAGACTTTTTGAAAAACAACAATTTAAAAATTTTTATGGTTGTATACCTGAATATCAATTAAAAAATTTATTTAGTAATTTAAATAAAAAAGATAATAAAATTAATACTTTTAAAAATTTTATTCTTTTATTAGAAAGTCGTTTAGATATTAATATAGTAAGATTAAAATTAGCAAAAACAGTTTTTCAATCTAAACAATTAATTAACCATAAAAAAGTTAAAATAAATGATAAAATAGTTAGTAAACCTAATTTTTTATTGAAAAAAGGAGATGTTATTAGTATAATAGATTAATGTTAGAAAGAAAAAATAAAAATAAAAATAATTTAAATCAACAATTTATTCATAAAAACAATAAATATTTTAAAAAAAAAACATATAATAATAATGTTATTCAAAAAAAAAAACCTGAAAAACCTAAAATAACCAATTATTTATATGTACATAAAAAATTAAAAAAAGGTGTATTTTTAAAAAAACCTTCATTTAATGATATTGTATATCCCTTTTCTTTAAATTTAAAATTAATTAATGAATATTTAAAAAAAAAATAAAATTTTAAAATATTTAAATGGTTTAAGTTACAATAATAATAAAAGCATTAAGTGGATGCCTTGGCATTAATTTTATTTTTAGGACGTAAAAAATGCGAAAAGCTATATTAAATAATAATATATTTTGAAATATAGATTTCCTAGAGAAAACTTTTTCTTTGTGAAAATTTTAAAAGCAGTGAATTGAAATATCTAAGTAACTGTTAAAAAAATCAAACGAGATTCCGTGAGTAATGACGAGTGAAAATGGAAAATAGGTTTATAAAAATAAATAAAATTTATTCGAATAATTTTAAAAAATTAACGTAAAAAGGTTAAAGTCCTGTAGAATAATTTATATTTTTATAATAGTAAAAAGAGGTATGTGTAATCTTTTTTGAATATTGGGGAACCACCCTCAAAACCTAGTAAAAATTAATGATCGATAGTGTACAAGTACTGTAAAGGAAAGGTGAAAAAGAACTTTTGAGTTTGAAATAATTCTGAAACTTAATGTTAACAATCAATTGGAACTTTTTATTAAAGTGACAGTGTACCTTTTGCATAATGGGCCAGCAAGTTTATTTTTATAGCAAGCTTAATTTTTTAAAGTAGGCGCAGATAAATCAAGTTTTAAAAAGCAATATAGTTATAAAAATAAGACCCGAAACCGAGTGATCTAACCATGAACAGATTGAAAAATAGGTAAAACTATTTGGAGGATCGAACTCACATGTGTGGCAAAACATGGAGATGATTTGTGGTTAGGAGTGAAAGGCTAATCAAACTCGGAGATAGCTGGTTTTCCGCGAAATCTATTGAAGTAGAGCATTTAAAATCTTTTTTTGGGGTAGAGCACTCATTGAGCTAGGGGGCGTAAAAACTTACTGAACTCTTAGAAACTCCGAATACAAAAAAAAGTTATTTAAATAGACAGACATTAGGCGCTAAGGTCTATTGTCAAGAGGGAAACAGCCCAGATTGATCGCTAAGGTCTCTAAATAATATTCTAAGTGAAAAAGGAAGTGAAAAAATAATTACAACCAGTAGGTAGGCTTGGAAGCAGCCATCCTTTAAAGAAAGCGTAATAGCTCATTGGTCTAGTTTTTTTGCGCCTAAAATGTATCGAGACTTAAGAAATTTACCGAAGCGGCAAGTTTTATTTATAATAAAACGGTAGCGGAACATTCTGTATGTTGATAAAGATATGTTGTAAAATATATTGAAGATATCAGAAAAGAAAATGCTGGCATTAGTAACAAAAAATAATGAATAAGAATCATTATCACCGTAAATCCAAGGGTTTCTATGTTAAAATGTATTTCATAGAGTGAAACGGCCCCTAAGAAAGATTTGACGAAAGCAAATTTTGATGGGATAATTTTTAAATTAAATTTTTTAAAAAAAGTGACAAAAAGTTTTACTTTTTCAGGAAATAGCTTTTTTTAAAAAAAACCGTACCCTAAACCGACACAGGTGGATAGGTCGAGTAGACTAAGGTGGATGAGAGAATTATATTGAAGGAACTCGGCAAAATGACTCTGTAACTTCGGGATAAAGAGTACCTAAATATTATATTTAGGTGTCACAAAATAGGGGGTTGCGACTGTTTAATAAAAACTTAGGACTCTGCTAAATGGTAACATGATGTATAGGGTCTGACACCTGCCCGGTGCTGGAAGATTAATAGGAGATGTTTGCGCATTGAATGGAAGTCCCAGTAAACGGCGGCCGTAACTCTGACGGTCCTAAGGTAGCGAAATTCCTTGTCGGGTAAGTTCCGACCTGCATGAATGGTGTAACGACATCCCCGCTGTCTCCAATATAAACTCAGTGAATTTGAATTATCCGTGAAGATGCGGATTCTCTATAGTTAGACGGAAAGACCCCGTGAACCTTTACTACATCTTTATATTGTTATTTTATCTAATATGTGTAGCATAAGTGGGAATCAATAAGACCTTCACGCTAGTGAATTGTTTAGATAACATTGAAATACCACTCTTATTAAAATAAATAACTAATATTTTTATAAATAGACAGTGTATGGTTGGTAGTTTGACTGGGGCGGTCACCTCCTAAAGAGTAACGGAGGTGTACAAAGGTAAGCTCAAATTGGATTATATTATCAATTGTAGAGCGCAATGGTATAAGCTTGCTTGACTGTAAGATAGACATATCAAACAGGGACGAAAGTCGGTCATAGTGATCCGATAATTCTTTGTGGAAAGATTATCGCTCAACGGATAAAAGGTACTCCGGGGATAACAGGCTGATGACTCCTAAGAGCTCCTATCGACGGAGTCGTTTGGCACCTCGATGTCGACTCATCACATCCTGGAGCTGAAGAAGGTTCCAAGGGTTCGGCTGTTCGCCGATTAAAGTGGTACGTGAGTTGGGTTTAGAACGTCGTGAGACAGTTTGGTTCCTATCTTCTATAGATATTTTGAAAAATGAAAGAATCTAACTCTAGTACGAGAGGACCGAGAAGGGTAAATCACTGGTGTATCGGTTGTTTAATAGGCATCGCCGAGTAGCTAAATTTATTTTGGATAATTACTGAAAGCATCTAAGTAAGAAACCATTCTTAAAAATTTTTCATATGAAAACTGTAAAAGACTATTACATTGATAGGTTTTAAGTGTAAGTATCGTAAGGTATTCAGCTTAAAAATACTAAAAGTTTCAAAATTTTAAATATATCTATTTCTTTGTAGCTCAATGGTAGAGCAAACGGCTGTTAACCGTTAGGTTGTAGGTTCAAATCCTATCAAAGAAGTTTTTATATTTTAGGTCGAATAGCCAAGTCAGGTTTAAGGCAGTAGTTTGCTAAACTATCAGTTAATTTATTAACTCGTGGGTTCAAATCCCACTTCGACTTATATTTTTCATTATTATGATGATGTAGTTTAATGGTAGAACGTGGGAATCATAATCCTAATGTTGTAGGTTCAAATCCTACCATCATTATCTTCTATTTATACGGAAGGTAGCATAGTATGGTTTAATGCATCTGTTTTGGGAACAGAAGATCAAAGGTTCGAATCCTTTTCTTCCGAAAGTATAATAATATATTTATATATTAATATTGATATATATTATTATACTTATATTAAAAAATATTTAATTAATTTTATTATTTAAGAAATATAAAAAATATTTAATTAATATTTTTATTTCTTAAAATTTCTATATTATATTTTATTATGTTATTATTATCTATCGTATTTTTACCTTTATTAGGATCAATAGCATCCGGATTATTTGGTTTTTATATAGGACGTAAAGGTTCTGTATTTATAACTACTTTAACAACTTTTTTAAGTTTTATTTTTTCATTAATAATTTTTTATGATTCAATTACTTCTGAATATGAATATTTAATTTATTTAGCTACATGGATTAACAGTGGTTTATTTAATTGTAATTGGAGTTTTTTATTTGATACTTTAACAATGGTTATGTTAGTAGTTGTAACCAGTATTTCAACATTAGTTCATTTATATTCTTCTCAATATATGGCGCATGATCCTCATTTATCAAGATTTATGTCTTATTTATCTTTATTTACTTTTTTTATGATTATATTAGTAACTGGTGATAATTTTGTACAAATGTTTGTAGGTTGGGAAGGTGTTGGTTTTTGTTCTTTTTTATTAATTAATTTTTGGTTTACACGTTTACAAGCCAATAAAGCAGCTATTAAAGCTATGTTAGTAAATAGAATTAGTGATTTAATTTTTTTATTAGGTATTTTAACTATTTTTTATAATATTAGAACTGTAGAATATTTTAGTACTTTTGCAGCTATTTCAATTGTTAAAGATTTTAATTTTATTTTTTTTAATTATAGTTTAAATATTATTGATGTAGCATGTATTTTAATATTTATAGGTGCTATGGGTAAATCTGCTCAAATTTTTTTACATTTATGGTTACCTGATGCAATGGAAGGACCTACACCAGTTTCAGCATTAATCCATGCTGCTACAATGGTTACAGCAGGTGTTTATTTAACTGCTAGATGTTCTCCTATATTTGAATATTCAATTTTTTCTTTAAAAGTTGTAACTATTATTGGAGCATCAACTGCTTTTTTTGCAAGTACTGTAGGTTTAGTTCAAAATGATTTTAAAAAAATTGTTGCATATTCTACATGTAGTCAATTAGGTTATATGTTTTTTGCTTGTGGTTTATCTAATTATCCTTTAGCTATTTTTCATTTATCAAATCATGCATATTTTAAAGCATTATTATTCTTATGTTCAGGAGCTGTTATACATGCGATGGGTGATGAACAAGATATTAGAAAAATGGGTGGATTAAGACGTATATTACCTTTTACTTATATTATGTTTTTAATAGGATCATTATCTTTAATGGGATTTCCTTTCTTAACTGGATTTTATTCTAAAGATTTAATATTAGAAGTTTCTTTTGCTAGTTTTAGTGAAACAGGTCATTTCGCTTATTGGTTAGGTACTATAGGTGCTTTTTTTACTGCTTTTTATTCAACTCGTTTATTATTTTTTGCTTTTTTAAGTGAAACAAATGCATATAAAAATATTATAAAACATGCACATGATGTTCCTTTAGAAATGGGTCTACCTTTAGGTTTATTAGCTTTTGGTAGTATATTTATAGGTTATTTATCTAAAGATATGTTTGTAGGTTTAGGTTCAAATTTTTGGAACAATTCAATATACATCGATCCTATTAATAATCAAATGATTGATGCAGAGTTTTTACCAACTATTTTTAAATTATTACCAGTAATTTTAAGTTTTTGTGGTTTATTTAGTGCATTTTATTTATATTTTTTTAAATTTAGATTTTTATATAATTTAAAAACCTCTAATTATGGTTTATATTTTTATAATTTTTTAAATAGAAAATGGTATTTTGATAAAATTTATTATGAATTTATTAATCAATATATATTAAAAATAGGTTATAATTTTACTTATAAAATGGTAGATAAAGGTTTAATAGAAATGTGTGGACCTTATGGTTTAATTACTATATTTTCATTTTTAAGCCGACAAGTGGTTTTATTACAAACAGGTTATATTTATCATTATTCATTATTAATATTAATTAGTACTATTTTTTTAATTAATATTATTTTCTTTTCATTATTATTTTATTTTAATTTTATTATAATTATATTATTTTTTTTAATATTTTTAATAATAAAATAATAATATAATATAATATTATATTATTAAAATAAAATATATCATTTAAGAATATTTTATATTTTAATTTATGAATTTTGAAACAATTTTCTTCTTCTTTTTTTCAAGTATAGCTTTAACATCAGCTATATTTGTAATATATTCTACAAATACAATATATTCCGCATTTTTTTTAATTTTAGTTTTTGTAAATTCAACAGGATTATTATTAATTTCTGAAATTGAATTTATATCTATTATGTTAATTATTATTTATGTAGGTGCTATTACAGTTTTATTTTTATTTGTAATAATGATGTTAGATATTAATGTATTAATTGATAAAAACAATAATAACAATTTTGGTTATCTTCCAATTATTTTTTTAATTAGTTTTGTTTTTTTTTTAGAAACTTTTGTGATGTTTAGTAAAATATTTACTACATATTATCATTTAATTGAACAATCTTTTTTTAAAAATGATTTATTTTATAATCAAGTTATATATCAATTAGACAATATAACTAATATAGAAACAATCGGACAAATTTTATATAGTTATTATGCTTTTTTTTTTTTAGCAGCAGGTATTATTTTATTAATAGCTTTAATAGGTGCAGTAACTTTAACTAAAAAAGAAAAAAAAAAACAAAATTTTTTAACTAAAAATTTATATAAACAATTATCTAGAAATTCGCTACAAGCTGTTTTTAATATAAAAAATAAAAATTAAAACGACCTTAACTTAATTGGTAGAGTATTAGCCTTCTAAGCTTTAAAATCTTGGTTCAAGTCCAAGAGGTTGTATATAAAAATATTATAAATAAAAAAAATTTTATATTATCTGAAATTAATTAAATTCATGTTATTAAAATAAAATTTTATTATAAATACTTTTGAATAAAAGGGAATTATAATTTATATTTATAATATTTTTAGTATAGATATATATATATAATTTATATATTTTATAATAGAAATAAATCCTATTATAAAATTTAATTTATAAATTAAAAAGCAAATAAAATTAAGAAAGCCATCATTAAACAAAATAATGCAATAGCTTCAGTTAATGCGAAACCTAAAATAGCAGTTCTAGTTAATTCTTGTTGTAAAGAAGGGTTTCTAGAAATACCTAATACTAATGAACCAAAAACTGATCCAATACCAACACCTGCTCCAGCTAATCCAATTGTAGCTAAACCAGCACCTATAAATTTAGAAGATTGTAATAACATAATAATATAATATTATATATATTTTTATTTCAATTAAAATATCTTAAATGATATATTTTTTTATTTTTTAATAATATTTTATTTATATATTAAATAAAATATTATAATTATAAAGATAATAAATTAATTTTATAAATGGAAATATCTCCATAAATTTTAAAAAAAAGAATCATAATAGCTAATCCTATAGCAGATTCAGCAGCAGCTACTGTTAAAATAAGTAGTGAAAAAACTTGTCCTATTACATCATCAATAAAAACAGAAAAATAAATAAAATTTAAATTAATTGATAATAATAATAATTCAATAGACATTAAAATAATTATTATATTTTGTCTATTTAATATAATACCAAATAAACCTAGACAAAATAAAAAAAAATTTATAATAAAATGATTTAATATATTCATATTAGATTAACCAATTAAAACTTATTAAAATACTTGCAGTATATAAAAACCAACTTATAGTAAAAGGTAAAAAAACTTTCCAACCTAATCTCATTAATTGATCATAACGATATCTTGGTAAAATAGCTCTTGCTACTACAAAAAGAATAACAAAAATAACTAATTTTATACTAAACCAAAAAGAACCTGGTAATATATCAAATAATTTTATATTAAAAGGAAAAGGTGGTAACCAACCTCCTAAAAATAATATAGTAGTTAAACTACTCATTAATAACATATTAGCATATTCCCCTAAAAAAAATAAAGCAAACCCCATAGCTGAATATTCAACATTATAACCTGATACTAATTCAGCTTCTGCTTCTGGTAAATCAAAAGGGTGTCTGTTAGTTTCAGCTAAACATGAAATACAAAAAATTATGAAAATAGGAAATAATGGTATACAATACCAAACTGTTTTTTGTGCTAAAACAATAGAAATTAAATTTAAAGATTTAGCACAAACAATTACTGAAAGTATTGAAAATCCAATAGTTAATTCATAAGATACCATTTGTGCTGTTGATCTTAAAGCACCTAAAAATGAATATTTAGAATTACTTGACCAACCAGCAATAATAATACCATAAACACCTAATGAAGATATTGCTAATAAATATAAAATTCCTATATTTAATTCAGTATAAAACATACCGAAACCTAAAGGAATAATAACCCAACTTAATAAACTTAAAAAAAAAGTTAAAATAGGTGCTAATATAAATAAAATAATATCAGCGTTACTTGGTAAAATAGTTTCTTTAACAAATAATTTTAACCCATCAGCTAATGGTTGTAATAAACCGAAAGTACCAACTACATTTGGTCCTCTTCTTCTTTGAATAGAAGCTAATATTTTACGTTCAGCTAAAGTAAAATAAGCTACAGCAATTAATAAAGGTAAAACTAAAATTAAAATTTTTAAAATTGTATATATCATATGATTATTTTAATTTATTTTTTATTATTTTATTAGAATTAATTAAAATTTTAGAATATTGTTCTAAAATATTAGTATAATATAAATTTTTAACAAGTGCATTTAAAAAATTAATATTAATTTTTAAATATTTTGTATTTTTAATAAAATTATTAATTATTTTAATTCTTTTTTTTAATAAATAAGGTAAAATTTCTTTCATTTTTAAAAAAGAATTTTTTTTTTTTAATTGATTTTTATTTATAATAAATTTATAAATATTTTTATAAATAATTAAATCTTTTCGTTGTTCGGTATTTAAATTTAATATTTGTTCATTTTTTTGTATTAAACCTTCAATATTTAAATATGTACCTTTTTTTTCTAAAAAAGTTAAACCTGGTAATATTAAATTAGAATTTTGAGCATCTTCAGTAAAATGATGTCCTTGATAAATTAAAAAAGTATTTTTTTCTTTTACTAATTTTTCTTTTAAATTAGTATTATATAAATAAGATACTTTTGAATTTTTTAAATTTAATTTATTATTTAAAAAATTTATTTCTAAAAAATTTATAAATGAATTTTTTGAATTAAAAAAATTAATATTATTATTTAAAAAAGATAAATTTTTTAATTTTGATATTAAAAAATAACCGTTTTTTTGATTTATAATATTTTCACCAAAAATTATAATAGGTTTTTTAGCTTTTTTTATATTTTTACAAAAAGAATGTTTACCTGTTATAATTTTAATTAAAACATCTAAATTTAATCCTAAATTATCAACAGGATATGTAAAATCTATTTTATTACCTAAATAAGCTATTTTAAAATTTCCTTTTTTTAATCTATTAATTAAATGTATATTTAATATGGAACCTTCCTGACGAATATCACTATTAATTATTAAACATAAATCAGATTCATCAATACTTTTTAAAGTATTTTGAAATAAAAAATTTGAAGTTAAATCAGAATTTATTTTTAAATTTTTATTATTTAAAAATTTTTCATAACTAATATTAGATATTCCTAATTTATTTAAATTTTTTTTTAATAAAAAAAGAGATTCTAAATCTACTAAATCACCTATAATACTTTTAATATTAGAACTATCAGTTGTTATTAATTTTTGATTAATAATATTTAAAGCATTAAACCAAGATATTTTTTGAAATTTATTATTTTCATCTTTTAATAAAGGATATTTAATACGTTGATATTTTAAACTATCAAAAAAAAATCTAGTTTTATTTGAAATCCATTCTTTATTTATATTAAAATTTGTTTTAGGTAAAATACGAACAACTTCATTATTAAAAATATCTACTTTAATATTTGAACCTATACCATCTAAAACATCTACACCTTCTTTTTTTTTTAATTCCCAAGATCTTGCTTTAAAAGTAAAAGGTTTTGAAGTTAAGGCACCTACTGGGCACAAATCTATTAAATTTCCAGAAAATTCAGAATTAAAAACATTAGGATAATAAAAATTAATTTCAGTTTTATTTCCACGTCCAGTAGTTCCTAAATTATCAATACCACAAATTTCATTAGCAAAACGAACACAACGTGTACAATGTATACATCTAGTCATAATTGTTTTAATAAAAGGACCACAATATTTATCTTCAACACCTCTTTTTTTAAAAAAAAAACGACTTCTATCTGAACCAAAAATCATTGTTTGATCTTGTAAATCACATTCAGAAGCTTGATCACATATAGGACAATCTAATGGATGATTAATTAATAAAAATTCTAATACACTTTCTCTAGCTTTTTGAACTAAAGGTGTATCAGTAAAAATTTTCATATTAGGCATAACAGGCATAGCACAAGAAGCTACAGGTTTAGGAGAATTTTCAATTTCTACTAAACACATTCTACAATTACCGGCTATTTGTAAGTTTTCTTGAAAACAAAATTTAGGAATTTCAATTTTTAAAGTATTACAAGCTTGTAATACTGTTGAATTTTTATTAACTTTTGTTTTTATATTATTTATATAAATTGTTATCATTTTTAAAAAAATATAATTTATAAATTTTTATTTAAATACACTAAAACAAAATATTTTATACATTTTTTTATTAAAAAATATATATATTATTATAGAATAAATTAAATAAAAATATTTTCATAATATTTTTATTTAATTTAATAAAGATTAAAAAAAATAATCTTTCAACTATTTTAAAAAATGATTATGAAAGAATATATTAAATTTATAATTAAAAATTCTATAGAATTAGATGATGATATTTTAGAAAATCAAATAAAAATAGAAGATGATATTAATGAAATAGAAAAAGTACAAAAACAAAAAACAAATTTAATAACCTGGTCAAATTTATTTTATATAATAGGAATAATTAGCTTAATAGGAATAAGTATTTATTTATATAATAATGATTGGTTTATTATAAATGAACATATAAATAAAATAGGTCATTTAAAAGAACTTGATGATATAGGAAATATATTATATAAATTATCAACAGAATTATCAAAATCTTGCACAGTTAAGAGTTGGGAAATTATTCATAAAGTATTAAAAGATTTAGAAAAAGAGTCTTTTGATGGTTTAGAAATGATTACAGAATTAGAAAAACTTAAAAAAATAAATACATTATTTCCAGGACAATTTTCAACAAATCATGACTCTTTTGAAAAAAGTTTAATTAAATTAATTAATTTTTTAAAAGAAATA